TCAATTGCTAAAAACATGTAAAGTATATGGCTAACCCAATAACGAACGTTTTCTAAGGGGACTAGAGCAGGCTAAAACAATAAGGATAATATATGTCTAAGGTTTAATATTTAATTCATTTTATAAGTTTTCCCTTACTTAGTGTGTGTTAACATAAAATTGGAAATGTCTTGACTTTTTTGGAGCAGACTCAATTCAAATAGCATTGATTTAAAACACCTTTTCCTTTTTTATATTCTGTTTTAAACCTAAGGACCTAATCGTATAGATATAGAAAATACAAGATTTCTAATCATAGCAAAAGAAAGGAAACGGATACTCAATTGAGAATGAGTAAACATAATTCTATGCATAAGAATGAATATCTTCTATATATGCAAATAGAATCATGTGGAAAGCCGTATCCGACGAAAGTCGTATGTACGGTTTGGAGGGAGATCTTTGATACCTTTAGAGATCTACCCTACAATATGGAGTTAAAAAGCCGAAATAAGTAATGATTAGTCTTTATGAAATAAATTGATGAACCTTTTTCACACTCATGTCACGCCAAAGTACTGTAGAAAAGAAAATTGATAAATTTGATCCGATCTATCATAATCGATTAGTTAACATGGTCGTTAACCGTATTCTTAAGAACGGAAAAAAATCATTAGCTTATCGAATTTTTTATCAATCTCTAGAAAAGATTCAACAAAAAACAGAGAAAAATCCACTAATTGTTCTACGTCAAGCAATAGACAAATTAACTCCCAAATTGATAGTAAAATCAAAACGTGTAAGTGGATCCACTTATCAAGTTCCCATTGAAATAAAAGAGAAAGAAGGAAAAATACTTGCGATTCGTTGGTTATTAGAGTCATCCCGAAAACGTTCTGGTCCAAATATGCAATTCAAATTAAGTTACGAAATAATGGATGCTGCCAGAGAGAAAGGCAATGCTATACGCAAGAAGGAAGAGATTCATAAAATGGCAGAATCTAATAAAGCTTTTGCGCATTACCGTTAATCCACTAACTAGTATAAATAGATCCACAGATCTATCCCATTTTGATCAATAAAAGAAAACTTACTTTCTCAAAATTGATACAAAAAAATTGATACAAATTTTTTTGGAACGAAAACGAAAGGAAAAGAAGAATGAAAAATAAATCATATGATATAATGATAATAAGGAGATTTTAAATAAAATGTTGCTCGAATATTAATTGAAGTTAGTAACTAATGATCCGGACAAAATGAAAAATGCATTTTTTATACCTTAAAATCATTTTTATGAAAGAATTTCATTTGCTTCTCTTCTATGGAAGTTCCATTTTCCCAGAATGCATCCTGATTTTCGGCCTATTTCTTCTTCTAGTAATCGATGTCATTTTTGATCAGAAAAAGACAACTTGGTTTTATTTCATCTCTTTAACAAGTTTAGTGCTAAGCATAACTTTTTTGTTATTTCAATGGAGAGAAGAACCCACGATTAGTTTTTTTGGCAATTTACAAACAAACAATTTTAATAAAATATTTCGGTTTCTCATTTTATTATGTTCCACTTTGTGTATTCCTCTATCCGTGGAATACATTCAATGTACAGAAATGGCTGTAACAGAGTTTTTGTTATTCATATTAACAGCTACTCTAGGAGGAATGTTTTTATGTGGTGCTAATGATTTAACAACTATCTTCGTATCTTTAGAATGTTTAAGTCTATGTTCTTATCTATTATCTGGATATACCAAAAGAGATGTTCGGTCTAATGAGGCTATTATGAAATATTTACTTATGGGTGGAACAAGTTCTTCCATTCTTGCTTATGGTCTTTCTTGGCTATATGGTCTATCTGGAGGTGAGATTGAAATTCAAGAAATAGCCAATGGTCTTATAAATACACAAATGTATAACTCTCCAGGAATTTGGATTGCACTTCTATCTGTAACGGTAGGAATTGCATTCAAACTTTCTTTAGTTCCTTTTCATCAATGGACCCCCGATGTATATGAAGGAGTGCGATTCGTTTGATAAATTATTACATACAATATCTTTTTTAGAGATGTTTGTTTCTATTTATAAAAACTCTATAGACATGTGAAAAAAAGATTGTTATTCCCACTTGGACTAAGACATCACTTTTACCAAAAATTTGAATTGAATTAAGGTAAAGCAAAGTAAGAAACAAACTCAATTGTTTGATTGAATTAACACACTACGCCACCCCCATACAATAAATAACTTTTACAAATGAATTAATTACGGGTAGTTTTTAACAAAGGGTCAGATTGACGTGTATTTTTATTCTTAACGTAGATGTACGCCACCCCCATACAATAAATAACTTTTACAAATGAATTATTACGGGTAGTTTTTAACAAAGGGTCAGATTGACGTGTATTTTTATTCTTAACGTAGATGTACGCCACCCCCATACAATAAATAACTTTTACAAATGAATTATTACGGGTAGTTTTTAACAAAGGGTCAGATTGACGTGTATTTTTATTCTTAACGTAGATGCTACATAGTAAGTTTTCATTCTTCAGAAACTACGAGTGTAAAAAAGAAGGCATCCGTCGACAAAAAGATTACCCTAAGATGAGCATCTCATGACTATTCAGAACGATTTAAATCAGATGGTTTTATTTTTTATTTAAAACTTTATTTTGAACTCTTTCATAACTGAACTTAAAAAAAAAAATAAGAAAAATGATTTACAATTTATATACTATATTGCATACTATAATAACCACTGAGTAAGGATTCCTCGCGAAGTTAAGGATTAGTTATTCTTTATATCAATTGAATATATTCAATCTTATACATACACGAGGAAGGTAATAAAAAAAAGAGAATCAAATGATTCTGCAAATTTTTTTATCACTTAGGAGCCGTGCGAGAAGAAAGTCTCATGCACGGTTCTGAATGAGAGAAGGGAGAATTCCTCTTTTCGACTCTAACTCCCCCACTCCAGTCGTTGCTTTTATTTCTGTTATTTCAAAAGTAGCTGCTTCAGCTTTAGTCACTAGAATTTTCGATATTATTTTTTATTTTTCATTGAACGAATGGCGTCTTCTTTTGGAAATATCAGCTATTCTTAGCATGATATTAGGAAATTTAATTGCTATTACTCAAACAAGTATAAAACGTATGCTTGCATATTCATCGATAGGTCAAATTGGATATATCCTTATTGGAATAATTGATAAAGACCCAAATAACGGATATGCAAGTGTGATAACTTATATGCTACTCTATATTTTTATGAATTTAGGAACTTTTGCTTGTATTATATTATTCAGTCTACGTACAGGAACAGATAACATTCGGGATTATGCAGGATTATACGCGAAAGACCCTTTTTCAGCTTTGTCTTTATCTTTATGTCTGCTATCTCTAGGAGGGATTCCTCCATTAGCAGGTTTTTTTGGAAAACTTTATCTATTCTGGTGTGGGTGGCAAGCAGGCTCCTATTTATTGGTTTCAATAGGACTCTTTATGAGTGCTATTTCCATATATTATTATCTTAAAATAATTAAGTTATTAATGACTGAAAGAAACAAAGAAATAACTCCCTACGTGCAAAATTATAGATTATCTTCTTCAATCTCAAAAAATTATATCGAAGTTAGTATGATTATATCTGTAATAGCATCTACTTTATTGGGAATAATAATGAATCCAATTGTTGCAATTGCCCAGGATACATTATTTTAGAGATTGATATTTTTTGTAATATTCACTAGGTGTAAAAAAAAAGGAAGAATTGCCCTTATATTCATATTCTTAAAATCACAGGGAATAGGCTAGGCTTAAATTATCAGATGAACTTCTAATTACAAAATCAACTTGATCATTCAATTAGAAGTTCATTTTGGTTATAATACTGGTTATAATATAGAATTTGTTCATTTTGGACCAAAACAAAATATAGATTTTCTATCTGAGAAAAAGTCGTTCAAACATGTGTTAAATAAAATATTTGTAATTCTTAACTTCTCTTTTAAATAGAAGTTAAGAATTACAAAACAGGGATGGAGATAATCTAATCTCCATACTGAATTGAATCGAGATAACCTTGCTGCGATTCTTTCATCTAAAAAACAGAGTGCAATAACTGTTTATTATGCATCCAGCAGGAATTGAACCCGCGACTTCCCAATTATGAGTTGGGTGCTTTTACCATTCAGCCATGGATGCTATGGTAAAGTTATTTCATTATAATAAATATGGTAACCAATTCAATTCTATTTCTCTTTTATAGAAATAACAAGAAACTTTTTTTTGACAAATTGTACAATAGTTGAATAACTTGCACTGACTACCTCTTTCTTATTATAATTCAATTTAATAAGTAATACAATAGTTGAATAACTTGCACTGACTACCTCTTTCTTATTATAATTCAATTTAATAAGTAATAATTACACTATATTATCTTACAAAATAATAAAAAATAATATATGGGAAAACATGAAAATTCGTGGTCTACGGACCCTATCGGAAAAAACCGAGAAATAGTTTGGTTCTTTAGCGTTCAGTCGAAATTTAAAGATTACATGATGGATATATTCGTTCCATGGAACGAATCCAATTTGGTGAGATTGCTAAGTCAAATATTTTCTGGTCGAGAAAGTGTTGTTAAGCTTTTTGATTTTCGGATTCTTAGTACATTACTTATACGGGATATACGTATATTTATCTTAAAAGGTCAAGTAATAAAAGCTGTAATGATAATAGCATTACCATTACTTTTCTATTTTTTGAATATTCGATTAATTGAAAGAAACAAATCATCAAAATATAATTTGATGAAGATATTTCCGGTTCCGGCTGTACAACATTTTGGAGCTAGAGCTAGAAAGGAAAATTTGTTGCTCGTTCCGCATCGTTTTATTTTTTCGCGAAAAGTCCGAAGGAGATATCAACGTTGCTTGCTCAATCCAAAAGAACATGTTTGGATTTTATCCAGTTCTAAAACAAATCTGAATCAGAAAAATGATAGAATATCAGAGAAGCAAGAAACAACAAGTTGGGAAAGCCTTTTGGAGAAGGAATCTAATGGCATTGAATGGGAGATTGATTCATCTTTTAATTCAATTCCAGAATATTGGAAATCTGAAACAGAACCTGAAAACCTTTATGAATGGCAGGAGTCATTACTTTATCTTGAGCGAAACAAAATTATTGAGGAAGAAGAAAACAGACTCGAACAACTAGAAGTTGGACTAGTTCAAGCAGAAGAAGAATTTGCTCGTTCTTCAGAACCAGAAGAAGTCATAAATACGCGAAGAAAACGAAAAATTGAAGAAGTCGAAAGCTGCAGAGAAAATCTACGAAGACAAAGGAAACTCCATAAGGAGACAAATCAAAAAGCAAAATTGAAGTATTTTGAACAAGAAAAAATATTACAAGAAGAATCAGATCAAGCAAGAGAATCTTTTCCCTTTTCAGAGACGGAAGTTTTTCAAACGTTGTTTGATCCTTTGTTAATAGATGAATCATGTATAAGTATTAATTATAGCAATAAACCGAGTGAAAAATTCAAATTGTTGAAAGGGCGACAAGATGCTTTTGAATATTTCAGGGGATTAGAAAAGAATAGAATTGTTGATCTATGGAAGGTTAAAAAATTGATTCAAAATCCTTCTGTCAATTATGATATTTTACCAGATCGCGAATGGAACATAAGAAAAGACTATATAAACCAATTCAATTGTATTCGATTTATGAAATCGAATTTATCTTCAAGATCTCCCTCATCCTGTGATCAAAATAAAGAACAATTAGCATTAAACGATGATTTCCAATTCAAAAAATTTGTTCTTAAAATAACAGACCAATTTACTCTATCAATAACTAAGCCTAATCTCTATTACCCTAATGATGAAATTGACCTAGATATCGATGATCGTGTGAACGAATTACATTTATTCAACCAGACTCTATTGAAGTCCTTCAATTACTTCTTCAATTCCAGAGATGAATTAACGCATGATTCTTTCCTTCGGGTACTCAATATTTTTGAAAAAAAGAAAACATCAGAAGATGATAACACTAAACAACTAATATTTAATAAAATATTGAGTAGATACAAGATTCAAGCTAACGAGCATGTTGAAATTGAAAAAGCATTTATGAGATTCGATTTCTTGAAGAACGTATTGGCACCTGTTGTATCAAAATCTGATTTGAATGAATATTTCTTAAAAGATTTTGTATTAAAGGATTTAGAATCGTTCCAGAAGTATTATTTTTTGGAATACCATAAATACTATATGGAATTACAAAGATACTATTTGGAATTACAGAAAGTATTGAATAAGAATAAATACTCTTTGGAATTACAGAAAGTATTGAATACGAATAAATACTCTTTGGAATTACAGAAAGTATTGAATAAGAATAAATACTCTTTGGAATTACAGAAAGTATTGAATACGAATAAATACTATTTGAAATTACAAAAATACTCTTTGGAATTACAGAAAGTATTGAATACGAATAAATACTATTTGAAATTACAAAAATACTCTTTGGAATTACAGAAAGTATTGAATAAGAATAAATACTATTTGGAATTACAGAAAGTATTGAATAAATACTATTTAGAATTAGATAAGGCATTCCATAAATACTCTTTGGTATTTCATGAATACTATTTGGAATTACAGAAAGTATTGAATAAATACTATTTAGAATTAGATAAGGCATTCCATAAATACTCTTTGGTATTTCATGAATACTATTTGGAATTATTGACTAAATACTCTTTGGTATTCCATAAATACTCTTTGGAGTTACAGAAAGTAGTGAATAAGAATAAATTGGAATCACAAAAAGTATTGGATGAATACTATTTGCAATTACATAATTATTTTGGATATTTCTATGTGGAATTCCATAAATACTATATGGAATTACAAAGAGACTATTTAGAATTACAGAAAGTATTGAATAAGAATAAATACTATTTGGAATTCATCTATTTTCTCAAAACATTAAGTCGCAATTTGAATAATGTAACGCAAGATGCAATTAACCAGCATTCATCAAGTTGGATAATGTGTCAGAAAGAATGTTTGGATCGCCCTATTTTTCGACCTGTTCAGATTAGAAATCCAAATTTTTTAAACACTTTTGTATTATCCAAAAAGATCGAATACTTTCAACAAAGATTAGAATATCTCTTGTCCATTTCCAAACAAAACAATTTAAAAAAGAGAGTGTTAGATCCAATTGAATTATCGACTATTCAACATTGGGGTTGGTTTGGGGATCCCAATGAATTTCATTATACTGGAATTAATAAGTTTATCTCGGAGAATATGAATCGTTCGAAGATTCTCTGGGCCAAGATTAATGAAAATGTTTGGGACAAGCTTAATGAAAATGGCACAAAATCTAAATCAATTCCTAATCTTGAATCCAAACAAACATTAAATGAGAAAAAACCGATAATTGAATTTATTATTGACGTCTTTGATAATGGAAAAAATTACATGGAATTATTGGAACTATTTAATAACGCGGGTCTTTCGGAAATATTTGATAATCAAGACAATTGGTTTAATCCTTTAAAACTCTCTAATCAAAATTCATTGAGAGCTTCTTTTCACAAAGCAAATACCTTTGAATTTTTAGATTATTTACACCGTCCTCGTCTTTTTTATAAAAAAAGATTGGCTTCTTACATGGGAAGGATTCATATCAAAAATAAGAATGTAACATATGGACAATTATTAAATTTAGTTCAGATTCCTAACAATCTGGTTTCTTCGTCTATTAACGAAATGAGAGCTGTGTACTCAGAGAAAGAAACTATCTCACTCATAAAGTCACAAGTAAATATATTATTGGATAAATATTTATGTGACAAAGTGCTAATTCATGATTTGCATAAATCGTCTAATTTCTTTGATAAATTGAATTCTATTATTCGTAGAAATATCAATTTCTCGATTGAAGATATTTCTAAAACTCCTTTAATAAGCCTACAAATTGTCAATTTTGACAAAAACTCTTGCTATCCTTTTTTAAATAGTTCAGATTTAGAAGAAAAGACCTCTAGCCAGTATTCTCAAAATAGTTTTAGTTCAAACATAGATCTTATTCAAACTCAATCTTATCAAGATGATCTATTGTCCGAAATATCTTTGCGAATGAATCAATTTGCAGAAAAAGCAAAATATAGTTCAACAGAAAGAGATATAATAGAAGACAAAACTATAGGTGACTTTATGGAAGACGAAGCCATAGATGAGTTTATGGAATTCAAATCCATAGGTGACTTTTTTGACAAAGAAAAACTAAAGTTAGTATTTTCAAAACTAAAGTGTTTTGGAATAATTTCTTTTAATCAAAATCAAATAAATATTCTTTTTGATCAAATAAAAAGAAATATTCTTTTTGAGAAATGGGGTTTGTTTCAAACACATAAGTCATGGTTGTGGTTTTTTACTTCCACAGGGTGGAAATATACTAAAAATCTGTTTTTTACTCTTTTTTCGGAAATAGAAATACCAATAATTAATATTAATCAGTTGGTATCAATCCCGGGCAATATTAGGCAAAATTGGAATCACAATTTGAATATTTTGTGGGCACTTTATCATCAATTTTGGAAAGTTCTAAAGTGGGAATTTAGAGATAAAATTGATCAAATTATCACAATATTGAATGATCAAATTCTCATAATATTAAATGATCAAATTCTCCCTATATTAAATAATAAAATTCTCCCGATATTGAATGATAAAATTCTCCCTATATTCAATCTTATGTTATCCCGCTGGAATATTGACAAAATATTGCAAGAAACAAATGACGAAGTATTTAGACAAGTACTTCAGGGAAAGGATCTATCAATATCATTTGATGTATGGAAATATATACAGAATGTTCGGGAATATGATATTTTTCTTTATATCTTCATTGGGTTTTTATTTTATATTTCCTCCATAATTCCTTTATTGTTGATTAAGTTCTATAGGAACTTCTATCTCATCAGAGTTTTGCAGTATAATTCCTACTGCTTTGAGAGAGTAGGAGAAATGATTAGATATTATAAAAGGCTTAGAAATTTTTCTAATTTAAATTGGTATGGTTCTTGGCTTACATTTGTGGACTATATCGAGCTGGACTCGGATCCTGATGATATAGGATTATCGCTACTATTGAAAATTTGGTATGTCAAAAATATTAAATGGTTGCGGCGGCGTTTTCGAGAATGCCGGAAATATCACTCACTTATAAAAACAATTTTGTACGAATTTGAAGTGGATGACTTTCTTTTGAGAGAAAATCGATTGTTTTTACTACAAGAAAGAATCTCTCAATTTGAATCGAAATTAACCCCCCCTATTGGTTTATTTCATGAATTTGAAAAAAAAGAACAGCCAGGACTTCTTTACTTTCGATATTTAGCTGAATTTATTCAGAGAGGCCTAACTCATAGAATAGGCTTAATGAATTCCGAATTAAATTCATTGTTTTTAGCAGAAATACCGATCTTCGCTGCTTTTTATCAGAAGATGACTTCCATCCCAATTCGCTCATTCTTATATGACCACGTTAGATTTTACCCACTCTACCCAGTACCGTCCTTTTCGAATCGAATTTTATTGATAGGGCCTAAGGAAACTGGACGATCCTACTTGGCTAAAAATTTAGCAGCAGATTCTTATTTACCTTTAATAAGAATATCTCCTAAAAGTTTTTTGAGGCAGCAAAAACTTCTGTCTCGCTATGAACCCGAGTATACATCTTCAGCTAAACAATCATACCTTGAGCATGAAAATATCCTCAGGTCTCTCGGCTGGTCAGGCAGGCCAAAAGACGTAGCTGAGAAGGAGTACTATGATAAAAAACCTCATAAGGTTTTGTATGATCGATTTTTGAATCCTAACCCTCCAGAGTATTTTGCGAGAAGAGTAATCCAATTCGTATTTGCACTCAAATTGGCAAAATTGATGTCTCCTTGCGTCATATGGATTCCAAGCATTCATGAACTGAATGATTACTTTTATCTTATTGCATTATTGGTAGAACTCCTTGGGGATCCATATAATCCGATTGATGGTGAAAAAGAAACCACCATCAAACAAAATATTGTTGTTATTGCCTCAACTGATATTCCAAAAAAAATTGATCCAGTTCTAATAAGTCCTCCTCGTAGTAAACGAAGATTCGATACATTTATCAATACTAAAAAGTTGCCTGCCCCATATCGAGAAAAAGAATTTCCTTTGCTTTTACGTAACAAAGGGCTCTACTTGAAAAAAGAATGGAACTGCTATGATGAATTTGGGTTAACTACCAAAGGCTTTACTACGCAAGATCTAGCAAAACTTGCTGATGAAATATTTCTAATTAGCATGAGCCAAAATACTTCAGCTATAGACAATGATATAATTGGAGTAGCTTTGTATAGATCAAATTGGGGTCCTTGTAATTATAATCTGAAGTTCAGTGAATTTTTTCAAGGACTTCCTTATAAGATAGGAAAAGCCATTATACAGAATAAACTAACGTATTTAAAAAATTCTCTAAGGCTTAATCTAGATTTCGAGGGTCGAAGGGCAAACTATTTGCATCAATGGTATTTAGAACCTTCAATTGCCGGAACAGTTGCGAAAGAGTTCACCGTATTCTATCATATTTTGGGTTGCTTGGCCGGATCAGTAGCGCAAGATTGTTGGTTTTTATCGGAATCAAATAGAGAGAATTGGAATAATCCTTTTGATCCTTTCATTGAAAATGATTTCATTCTAGCTTCGAGTCTCTTACAGGGTCTTCTGGAAGAATTTCCATCGTTGGCAATATATCGGGGCAATTCTGATTACATAACAATTGCTCCTCAGTTCAAAAAAGATATGATGCAAAAAGGATTATCTTCTATACTAGATAAAATCGTTTTATCTAAAGAATTAAGAAATTCCTACGGAGAAGAGGACGAAACTCCTATAGTTTGTGATTCTAGGACCTGGCGTTTTAGTTTTATTCGCAGCAATCGATTTGAGCATATAAAAGATATAACAATAGAAAATCCATTATTGGATTATCTTCACCTGTTTGGAGGGTTTCAAGAAAGACCGACCCGTCTTTCTAGCTTATATTGGAAGAAATTTCTAATGTCTGGCCCCGACTTCCGGCCTCTTTATGCTGGGAAGGACGATATTATAGAAAGAAAGACAGCTGCTTTCTGGGAAGCAAAATTACTATACAAAAAGTTTCAAAGGATGGGAATATATCAATTTGACACAGAAGAGTATGCAATGGAGTATAAACCTTTAAATACACCAGTAATCTGTCTAGCTCGTCGATTTCTTTGGGATCCCGTGAGTATTCGCTTTTTAAATAAGCGCTCTTCTTTTGAACGAAGAGAACTTTTTGCTTCTAAAGAACTTGTGAAGAGCATTTATCTTACTTATTCTTCAACAAGAGAGCTAAATATCAGTATTAAAAAAACGTTAAAGTCTATTCTAAAGCGTAAAAAGGTGAGAAAAATAGCCCTAGGAATCAAAATTCAGACTAATGATGACGATTTACCTCTTAATATTAAAATGGAAGAAAAAGAAAATTTTGAAAATTTCAAACGCTTTCAAGAAATTGGTACCCGATTGAAACGTGTATTACCTTATCCCCAATCGGTGATAAGTGAACGTTGGTTCCGTGAAAAAACACGGGATGATAAATTTAAACAACGTTTGCTCAAGGGAGAAAGGGAAAATATAGATTTATTATCTAATGAATCTCTTACTTATAAAACTCTATCCGAAAGTTATGAATATTTATCAAATTTATTCTTCTCTAATAGAATGTTATTTAAACAAATGATCGATACATTATTAAAAACAAAATGGCTTTCTACGAATGCCATTGATTGTTTATTGGCGGAAGGATTAAAGAACAAATAAAAAAGCCTAGATCTTTCATTCATTTTGTTCAAATTTGATCGGTCCGAATTTTGTCTTTAAAACTTTTCCAAAAAATAAAATCGAATTGATATAGTTGAATAGTAGTACTATCGATCAATTCGACTTTATTTTTTGAACAATGGCAATTGAATGAGTAATTCAATTGCCATTAATTATAATGTCTAATATAATTATTAAATGAAATATTTAATATGTATGCCTTGAAGAGGACTCGAACCTCCACGCTGTTTAGCACGACATTTTGAGTGTCGCGTGTCTACCATTCCACCATCAAGGCATTCAAGAAGCTGATTCTATTTCATCGAATATTTGACAATCAAATTGTTTTGTCATATAATAGAGTTAGTTTAGTTAAATAGTGGAAGAGAAAGTGGATCGGTTTGACAACACAATATCATTGTTTTGTGATATAATAAAGTGAGTTTAGTTAAATAGTGGAAGAGAAAGTGGATCGGATAGAATATTCTGTTTAGCTTATTAAATGAAATGGTTGAACGGCACCTTTAGAAATATGTTTTATTTTCTATTAATAAGTCAATAGTCAATTTTGGATATCAGATTTAGAATCACCGTGATTAGATTATAATAGCCCTTAATTAAGGAGATTCGGCAGGTAGGACACATATATAAGATAAGTAATGATATACTTATAACACTTAGTAAAGTAATGATATACTTATAATACTTAGTAAAGTAATGTTACTTATAATACTCAGTAAAGTAATGAATATACTTATAATACTTAGTAAAGTAATGATAACTTAGTAAAGTAATGATATACTTATAATACTCAGTAAAGTAATGTTACTTATAATACTCAGTAAAGTAATGTTACTTATAATACTTAGTAAAGTAATGATATACTTATAATACTTAGTAAAGTAATGATATACTTATAATACTCAGTATAAGTAATGTTACTTATAATACTCAGTAAAGTAATGTTACTTATAATACTTAGTAAAGTAATGATATACTTATAATACTTAGTAAAGTAATGATATACTTATAGAAGAAGATTCGGCAGGTAGGACACATATATGAGATAAGTAACCATATACTTATAGTGCTATCATATACAAAAAATGATCTATGGTAATGTATTGATCTATGTAATACAGTTAGGGAGTAGATTCGATGTTGTCGTTAATCTCTGTATATAGATTTGGAGTGTTATCTAATGATCTATCTAAGACAGTTTCTAAATATTCCATGAAATAGAAATAGGTTAGTAATCTAATTCTATAGAAAAATTGTCATATTAAATAAAAAAATGATCCGAATGTTATGTTAATAACGTTAAAATCATAGTCTCATGAATGAATAAAAAAAAAGTTCTATTCCATTTTCTATTCTATTAATTATCAATTCTATTCTATTAATTATCAATTCTATTCTATTAATTATCAATTCTATTCTATTAATTATCAATAACTAATATAGCCTAAGGGCAGGGGGAAAAGAGACTATGTATCATTACATCATACCGTGGGTTGAAAGATCCACGCCGATTCTATTATTTGGAGTTTATTATGGTTTTTTAGCAACATTACCAATTGGCCCGGCCCAGATGTATTTTATTCGATCGATGTTAATTCAAAACAAAGTCATCGACAACAGAAAAATTGTTCCTGCAGGGAATTTGATTCTTAGTGGTTCTTTTGTGGCACAACTGGTGGTCTTCTCATCCATATACGTAGCGCCTATTTATGCGAGTATTTGGAAACCCCATTTGATGACAACCATGCTTGTTCCCGTTTTATTTTTTATTCTTTTTCAAAGAACTTTGATTCGGAGACACCCTTGGCTTCAAAATCCGGCAGTAGAATTCTTTATTGGAGTCGCTTTACAACTGCTAAACCCCGCCCTTTTCGGTAAATCTATCTATACCCGATTAATCAATCTGATGCTATTCAGATATAGCGGAAACTTTTTATTTCTGCTGAGTACCGCAGCCGGATGGTTGAGCGGACAAATTCTTTTTGTCAAAATGACGAAAATTTTTTGTTCACGGGTGGAAAATGATGTTCCCTTAAAAAAGGATAGAAAGGGAGAATTTTTCGCCTTCAGTTTTCAAATTATTTTCTTCGGCTATGCCATGCTGGCATGCTGCGGGAGGAATCCTTCTCTCATTGCTACTAAATGGAATGATTCAAGGACGTTCATTCACGGTCCTCGAGAAGAACTTGAAGAACTATCATTAGAGTTATCTGATAAGAAACAATCTTTTAGGAGTAAGCTAAAGACATCTAACAAGAAAAAAAAACATAAGAAGCACAAGCCTAAAACTCCTATTAATATTAAAAAAAATGAGGAGAATGTTAATAAGCCGTCCATTCCTTTGCCTTCTTCTTTTAGAACGCTAGTGAAATTTTTATCTGATCAATTGATATTGCATGCTGACAAAGAAAAAATATTACCTTTTATAATCAAAAGGTGGCCATTAATAGTGTTGGATTCTAATCGGTTTAACGACCCCCTTCGATACGTGAGTATAGGAGATTATATTCTGCGTGGCCCTGTGAGGAGCCAAGTTGCTGAATATTTCTTTGATGTTTGTCTCAGTGATGGCCATCAAAAAATTTCTTTCACAGCTCCGCCAAGTATCTCTTTTTTTGCCAAAATGGCAAACTTGGGTGATCAAAGTCTTGATTCAAATCAGGATCACCTTGATGAATGGATAGAAAAAAAATGGGAGAGGAAAACTTCTTTAGGCGAAGAGCTTGAAAATAGGGTGAGAGCTCTAAGCAATGGATCTCCTATTGTCAAAATTCTTGAAAAGAGAATCAGATTTAAAAAAACAAAAGATAAAAAGCGTCTTTCAGAAGTTGATGATCCTTTACTTAGCGGGCCATTCCGTGGGTCAATGAATCAATTTAAATTTAAGTCGCCTTGGATGCTTCATTCGGAGGAATACTTGAAAGAGCAAAAAGAGAAACTGTCAGAATCTAAGAACCAGGATTATACCACTAAAAAGCATGATTCTACCAATAAGAATGATGATTCTACCAACCGACTTCTTCGATTTTCTTTAATTCGACCAGAAAATAAAGAAAGAATCGTTCAACCGCGAATCAAACTTATTTCAAAATGGTGGATAGATAAAATTCGTATGGTCTTATTAGAAGAACAGAACAGAAGAAAATGGTTAGATGAATCTACTTTGGAGGACTTAAAGAAGAAATATGATAAAATTTATCCTAAAAATTTCTCTTCATTAGAATATGTTTTCAACACATTGGTCCCGGCGCCTTTAAAGGAAAGAATAGAAAAAGACATTGCTTCTTGTGATAAAAAATTGTTAACAAATTATTTGTTGCATATTTTTCTTGAAACTACGGGTACCAAATGGGAATTGCTTCTTAGTGTTCTTCCTACCGAGCAGGCTTTGCTTTATGAGCGACTTTTTTTTATTAATTCGGACGAATTATCAAACTATCGATTATCTATGGATATTGAAATATCAGAGAAGGATATTCTGAAGGATGAAGATATTTTAGAAGAGGATCTGCCTTCTTCTAATAAGGAACATACTAAGGATAAAGAACATAAGAGCGATAAATCAAATATTCATCTTGATGAATATTTCTTTGAAAAAGAACAATCTGAGCAAGATATGAGGGATTTCGCAGATTTTCATGAACTTTATGTTCTTTATAGCAAATTAATAGAACAGGAAAAAACCCGTCTTGATGATTACGAACCTCGAATCCGAGATTTTAACAGGTTTGTTGTTCCTAAATTGCCCTCTACCCTATTATCTGGAGTTCACGACCCTATAGCTGTCAAAGATTGTCTCGAAGTTCGCCCAAAAAAAGCTCGGCAGTTAATAATTATAAAGCCCTTTGAGAAGCTCGAGGAACCGGAAGAACATAAGAAAGAAGAGGAGGAAGAACGAAAGAAGAATGAGGCCTTAGAAACAACAAAAAAAGGGTTGTTTAAACCTAAACCTTTAAAAGAAAAAGCTCTTGAAGAAGAAGAAACTCTTGAACAAAAAGAAGCGGACAATGGGGGGGATGAAGAAGAGGATCTTGTATCCAAAGATATATACGTCTTTAGTTATCCTTATGAAGGAGATTTTCGTCGAGATTTGGTAAAAGGAGCTGTCCGTTTTCAACGACGAAAAGTTTCAGCAATCAACCATTGGATACCGAGACCAGAGTCGATTCTTTTCGGGAGACTAAAATCAATGACTCAAAAGTCATCACATCACAAACCTGTGCCTAAGAAGGACGAAAAAAAAAGAATAACTCCGAGATCCTTAAGAATTCGCAAACAATTTTTGGAAAGACGCGAAAGACGAAAAGAAGATCGTCGCCGCCGAACACAGCAAACCTTCGACGGGGAAGTGATTCACTATGTCAGAGCTGCTCTCTTGTTTACTCATACGTATTTAAGGAAACGATTGTATTTGCCTACTTTGATAATGGCTAAAAATATTGGTCGTACTTTACTGTTTCAAGTTCCCGAATGGGAGCAAGATTGGAAAAACATGGAAAAGGAATCATATCTCAAATGTAATTATGATGGATATGAATTGACGGACCCGGATGTCCCGAAAAAGTTCCTAAAAGATTACATCAAAGAAGGTATTCAAATCAAGATTGTATATCCTTTTCGCTTAAAACCTTGGTATGAACCTAATTCTGTTGACACTGAAAAAAAAACAACAGGATACTTAACTATCTATGGTACAGAAATTGAATCACCTTTTGGTAATCCACCAAACGTACCTTCTTTTTGGGAACCTATTGTCGAATGCATTTGGAATTATACGTCCGATCGGGCAAAACCTATTATCGAACCTATCCGCGAATTGATAGAACCTATCCGCGAATTGATAAATGAAATAGAAAAGACGATAAATAAAAAAGATGAGCCAAAAATCAACCTAGATACTAGGAAAGAAATAAAAACTATTCGGACTAGGCCTACGTCTAATATTAAATTTTCTTTAGAAATAGTAGAAGATGAAGATGAACCATTTTCAATTCAGATGGAACAAAATTTGGATCTTCCAGATCCAGATGATTGGACAATCACAATGAATGATCGAATCAACCAAATGAATGAAGAGTATCGCTCCAATCTAGATATTTATAATAAATTGAAAGCTGATTTTAAACAGAGAATGGATCAACCTTCTCCTAACATAAAATCCAAATTGAAAAAAGAGTGGATTCAAATCAAAATTTGGCGTTCGTGTTTACAAAAGAAAAGTCTTCGCTTCATCAGGAAGAAATTGCCGTTTTTTATGAAAGTTATTCATTTTAGGGTGAAATTGCTACTTATTGATCTCAAAATAAGTATGTTCAATATGATCGAGTCAAATTTGGAATTTTGCATGCAATTGAGTAGAAGTTTTGAAACAATTAAAAAAATATTCAATAGCAATCATCCAATTAGCAAAAATGTCGAATCCAAATGCCAAGGAAAAGAAATTTCCCAAGCGTACGTTTTTCATCAAATATGGAAAGAAATAAGAAATATTAAAGGATTTTTTGTCAAAGATCTGATAGAATCAAGAGCATCGTCTCCTTTTATAAAGGAAAATGTGAAAGAATTTTTGGACTCACAAGGAATATTGGATTGCAAGCATCCTGGAGAGTTAACGATTAACCATTGGAAGCAATGGTTAAAATGGTGTGCTGGCTACAGAATAGCTCCACACAGAAATAAAAAACGTAAACATGTTATTGGCAACCGGTTGGGATGGACTGAATTTGCATCGTTTTTGGGAGAGAAGCGCTTTGCCACTTTTATGGCACGACTCAAGAACCGGATCAAACGTCACAGATATGATATTTTGGCATATAGTTATCTGGATCATATGAAAGAGAATAATCATGGACCCGCAATTCAATATATACCGGAACCGGATTATCAAGCTATTACTAATTTTCAAAATCCCGGTTTTTGCAAGAAGAAGAAGAAGAGGAAGAAGAAGAAAAATGATTCTTCTTGGAAAAAGTTTTTTTCTTCCAAAAAGAAAAAAAAGAATTGTGATTCTTCCAAACCCAAAAAGAAAAAGATGACTGTCGATAAATTTTGCGCGGCAACTAAAAAAAACTATTACAAGAAAAGTCGATATTACAAATTCCAATTCTGGTTGTTCCCAGATATTAGAAAAAAAATCAAAAATGCAAACAAACTTGGTGACGTTTTTCCTCCGAATATCATAAGAAGACAGATTAAACAAATGTGGAAATTTCGAGAAATCCAAATACCAAAAGATTTTGATGTTGATGCTTTCGTTATAGAAAGTCTTCGAAAGAAAGAAGAGGAAAGGCAAAGAAAAGCCGCGGCTGAACAAGAAATTAAGGAGGCCCGAAGAAAACGAAAAGAGGAGAGACTTCAAATAAGAGAAACACGACGCAAAAAATTAGAGGCGGCCACTTCTCCAGAAGAAGTCGATAGATTGACAAGCGCATTCAAAGCAGAAGATGAAATAAATAAGAAGCAAAGAAGGCGGGAATCAAAGAAAAGACTTCTCAAGGAACAGAGAGCTAGACAACTAGCAAAAATAGCTGCCCAAAAAGAAAAAGAGAAAAAAAGAGAAGAGAGGAGACGTAAATTGATGGCATTAAGTCGGAAACGTAAATCTTCGAATTCGAAAAGATCAAAAAAATCGAGAGATTTTCTAGTTCGAGACTTCTGTGATATTTATCATCCAAAAATAAATATTGATAAAATCAATAGAGAAAAAGAAGAAGTCCGAATAGCAATAAAGGAGATTTTTTTGAGACAAGATGCTAAGAAAGCGTCACAGGGTGATAAGAAAGCATGGGACTGGGTTAAATCAAAATTGGATGAGACATACGAAGTAGACAAACCTTCCAAAACCAAGACCAAACCCAAGAAAGCCGATGAACAAGAGATAGATTTCAGAACTGCCAAAACTGAATATCTGAAAGAACAGAAACGCTTCCAACGGGAGGCAAAACGCCTTGCAAGGAACGAAGAGTTAAAGGAGGAGATGAAACTTAGGGGAGAAGAAGTAGTGGAACCACAATTAGAAAAAGAAAAATTAGCCTATCGGGAAATGGCCAAAAATATTGATACTTGGGGAATGAAATTCGAGCTCGAAAAACTGCCGCTAACTCCTTGGGTTTCCAAGTTCAGACATGCGGCTCGTTTTTTTGATAAGAAAAAATTAGGCAGCGAAACTGCGGTAGCTAACTTAGTTTTTCCATATGCCGAAAACGGAGATCTTGACTTGGAATTCTTGGATACTGTATTGTATCTCAAAAGTGTCTTCCCGAAACATAATGATATACGTAGAATTTTTTGCGAGGCAGCCCGAAGATCTATTGCACTTGTACCGGGGTACTTTGATGACCGATTCTTTGTATATAAAATTGCAAGTCTTTTATTCAAACTAAAGAAGAAAAAGATTAATGTCAATCTTTTTGATAGATCTCAACGACGAAGAATAAATGAAAAGATTTCAAGTTCTTTCATTTTCGAAGATCTTTTTCTTCCAAGACGTCGCAGAGAATTTCGAATTTTGAATCTTTTGAATCTGGAAAACCATTTGGATGAGGGTGTAAGATTAAGTAGTCAAGAGATACCAAATGACCAAGGTCTAATGAAAAAAAACGAACATCTGATCGTAGATACAAGGCAAAAGATAAGACGTTTTCTTTGGCCTCGTTATCGATTCGAAGATCTTATTTGCATGAATAGATTTTGGTGGAATACCAATAATGGTAGTCGATCTGCTATGTTGAGGGTACGCATGTATCCTAAAATAGATCATTGGGAACATATTAAAAAGAATTTGTATTTTCTAAGGCTAAAGCACAGTTTTATTTCGATAAGAGAGATTGTTCAAAAATTTGGAAATCATGCCAAAAGTTTATTGGGTACGAAACAGTCGCCGGTTGCTGGACAAAACGAAGCTCTAAATGAAGTAAAGCATAAAAAAGAAGACTCTTTTTGCAGCATAAGTTCGTCCCTTCCTTCTGACCCCTCCCCGTACAATGAGCTTCTTACGATACTCAGAAAAATAATAAGTTCGCTTAGAGATTCTATTAGGGGATGGATAGGTTCACTTTTGTCTAAACTTAGAGCTTTTCTTATCAAACGGATAAGTTCGCTTAAAGATTTTATTATCAAATCAATGAGAGAACTTTTTTCTAAACTTAGAGCTTTTCTTATCAAACGGATAAGTTCGCTTAAAGATTTTATTATCAAATCAATGAGAGAACTTTTTTCTAAACTTAAACTTAAATTGAAAAGATTTCTAAATACGCTTAAAAAGAAACTGAGAAAATTGATAGATCCGCTCATAAATAAGTTGGAAACTCAACGTATCAACTTTATGAGGTTTCTAACAAACCTTATAAATGAAATTAGAGTGAAACTCGTCAATTTTCTAAGTTTCCTAAGAGATATAATAGACGGGCTATTAGTTAAGCTAGAAAAACCTAGACGTTTCAGTCGTTGGACGAAGTTTTTTTCTTTGATTAAAAATGCTTTAGGGGCATATGAAATTTATGCGATATGTCGTCGTATAGTTGAATATTGGAAGTCTTCAAGAAGGTAAAAATCAGTTATATGGCTGGTTGCTTTAGTAACTTACTAAAGCAACCAGCCATAGCTGTGTAAGCCTATTCCCAATAAATCAACGCCTAAATAACATGTCCAAACTAGAATAAATCCTACAGAAGCAACAATCGCCGGTTTTTGTCCTTTCCAACCCCTGTTTATTCTAGTATGTAAATATATTGCAAATAGAATCCAAGTTATTAATGCCCAAGTTTCTTTTGGATCCCAGCTCCAATAAGATCCCCATGCTTCGTTGGCCCATACTGCCCCGGAAAGTATACCTATAGTTAAAAGAGAAAATCCTAGACCAATAGTACGATAACTTAATTGATCTAATTGGTTAGTAAACACCCATTTACGATAATTTCTAAGTGAAAGGTAAAAAGTCTGTTTCAATTCTTTTTTTTCTTGGTCGTGTGAATACCAATTTTTATTGAAGAAAAAAGAATTTTTCACATTAAGAAAAATCTTTTGATTTATTTGGGACGCAATGACCAATAAAGATATGGATGATAGGGATCCACATAAAAGAGTTGCATAACTGAGCAATATCATACTTACATGCATCATTAACCAATGAGATTGTAAAGCAGGTACTAACATTGCAGATTCTTGCATTTTATCCGGAAGACCTAAAGTAGCAAAACCATGAGTTAACATAGCACTTGGCGCGGTGATTGCACCTAACCACCAAGCATACTGGCCCCGTATTTGTATAACTATATGAATCATGGAGGAAGTCCATGAAAGGAACATGAATGACTCATACAAATTACTTAACGGTAAATGCCCCGAATAGAGCGAACGGAAAACTAATACTCCCGTTATACAAATACACGTCACTATCATGCCCTTTCCTCCTGAATTACTTAGTTTTTCACTTTTATAAATTAAGGTTCCCGAATAAATAAGAGTAATCACAAAAGTAAGAGAAAAAGAGACATGAGCTGATATATGTTCTAGAGTTATAAATATCATAATAAACCCATTTATTTTTGAATATAGGATTCGTTTCGTAAGAAAAAGATAAAATCGATTGATATGTAATAAATCATATTGACATAGATCGAACAATGATAGTCATTTATTATATAGGTACTCCATATATAATAGATATCTATAGATATTAGATATGGAAGGGATACTAAACTATAGTATCTTATTAAACAATAATGCCGCCACTCGGATTCGAACCGAGATGCTCTAGCGCTGCTGCCTAAGAACAGCGTGTCTACCAATTTCACCATGGCGGCTTTTTTTTCTCATATATCTAATATATTCTATCTGACCTATATTCGACTATCTTTGTTTGCGAGACTGCTAATACAAAAATAGCCTAAACTTCGATGTTGGTCATTATAACGGAGTATGGCGCAGTTTGGTAGCGTGCCACTTGGGGATGGTGGAGGTCGTAGGTTCAAATCCTTCTGCTCCGAAACCCATAACTAACTTTTGAGGGGATAAAGGCTGCTCAGGCCAGGAAGGCCTAGTAGGATACTCACGATCCTTGGGGTCTTTACGATGATGATGAAAACTTTCATCATTGTCATGACCAATTTCATGGTCATCATCATGACCAATTTCATAGTCATCATCATGACCAATTTCATAGTCATCATCATGACCAATTTCATAGTTATCCTCACTATAATCATTGTCCTGACCAATTTGATAGATATCATCATAGATATCATCATTGCCAGAACCCATTTTATGGTCATCATAATTATAATTGCCATAAAAAGACCATAGATTTGACATTCCTTCTACGCCTATTTCATCGATAAGACAAACACCTTTTGCGTCCCCTGGTTCCAGAAAAATATCTCTTTCTAAGAGACTTTCAATTAGTTCGGGTTCTTGCCTTGTCCTTCTTATATAAGTTTCCAAAATATAAGTCCGCAATAGGTTCATAAACTCTGCATCGGAGCCGGATTCGTCGTGGCGACGACGATCATAAGGAGACATATGAGGTTGATGAATCATCATACGACCGTTTTCGCTTAATACTCGTTTAGTAAACGCCCCCCCGTGTAGAAGGAAAGCTCCCATTGAAGCATTTAACCCGAAGCCTGCTGTAGATACCTCCCCTGTTACGAATTGCATAACATCATAAACAGCTACTCCCTGTAGCATTCCTCCACCTCGACAGGAAATAAAAAGCATGAAGTCTTTTGTTTGATCTTCTTGATTTAAATAAATCATGCATTTCATTATTTGGTCAGCAGGTTGTTTTTCTAGCGCTCTACCTAAAAAAAGGTATCTTCCAAAAAAGAGTCTGTAATATAATTCCACCCACATTTCCTCTTCTTGGAGGTTTTCTTCTTCTGGTTTTTTTTCTTCTGGGTTTGGTTTTTCTTCTTCTGGGTTTGGGTTTTCTTCGTTTTGGTAGTCTTCTAGGTTTTGGTATTCTTCTTCGTTTTGGTATTCTTCTTCGTTTTGGTATTCTTCTTCGTTTTGGTATTCTTCTTCGTTTTGGTATTCTTCTTCGTTTTGGTATTCTTCTTCGTTTTGGTATTCTTCTTCGTTTTGGTATTCTTCTTCGTTTTGGTATTCTTCTTCGTTTTGGTAGTCTTCTCCTTCTTCTCCTTCTTCTCCTTCTTTTCCTTCTTTTCCTTCTTTTCCTTCTTTTCCTTTCCCGTCCCCCAGATATGGAACTTTTGGAATGTTCGTTAAACTCAAGCTCATTACATACTTACTTACATACTTACTTACATACTTACTTACTTATTTACATACATCAAAAAAGCTACATATCATCTTCTTCTTCCGAAGAAATAAGAAGCTGTATAGGTATTATACAAATTCTAATTTACAGGACAAATTGGATGTTATAATAATCCTTCATGATTTTTTTTTGTCTACTCTCTATCTATTATTAAATTAAATAGAAAAATCTTTACATAATTCTTCATTATTTGATTTGTCTATTTATTAAATACAAATAGACAAATATATTGAGATACTAAATAGACAAATATATTGTTAAATACAAATAGACAAATATATTGAGATACTAAATAGACAAATATATTGTTAAATACAAATAGACAAATATATTGAGATACTTAAATAGACAAATATATTGTTAAATACAAATAGACAAATATATTGAGATACTAAATAGACAAATATATTGAATACAATAAATATTGAATTGAATACAATAAATATTGAATAAATCAATTTTTTATTATTAAAGCGAAAAAAAAGCTGTCCAATCTCATATTCTTTTTTTGGGATTGGACAGCATAGTATTATTTTCGAGATCTTCTTCATCTGCTAAGAGAAGAATAAAAACCCTTGGTTTTTTTTTTTTTCCATTATGAGTTCTGTCGGTAGGTCCGGGATTGGTCCCGTTGTTATCATCCCATTCTTCTCACCGAAAAAGCGCTTTTAAAGAATCTCGTTATTGATATAACGAGTCACTTTTATCATTTTTTCTTTTTATTTTTAAAGAAAATAAGAAATATTTATGGGTCTTTTTCTGTTGCTTGCGCATTTTAATTGAAGAAAAAGACGTTCATCATTTGCTGCTTAGATTGCAACAGAAGAATAATTTTTAGTTTGTTAGATAGGACATAATATTTTATATGACCACTCTATTCGTTGTTTCTAATGGTAATATATAACCTGTACGGTTCTACATAAGAAAAAAACTTAATGTCATAATAAAGCATTCTGACTAAAGATGCTACTATTCAATGTATGTATGAATCCAATACGGAAGTTAATAATGGTTTAGATATAGTCTAAACCAGTAACGCTAAATAGAATTAAAATGCCGACTATTCAACAACTTATTAGAAATGCGAGACAGCCGATAAGAAAAAGAAAAAAATCTCCTGCTCTTCGAGGATGTCCTCAACGGAAGGGAGTATGCGCTAGGGTGTATGTGCGACTCGTTTGGATCAGAAGCTGAAACGGACCAGGAAATTGAACAATAGTTTTCTTCTGTGAAAAAGTACAGATCTATCAGTTTCCTTGTACCGGGGAAAATGAAATTTATGGTTTAAATTGATGCAAATCCAATCACCTTTACGTAGGATGAAAAGCACTTCCTCATTGGTAGCGAATGGTCATCAATCCATTGAGCGAGGAAAAAAAGTAATTTAAAAAAACATAAAGATTATGTTTATATTGCTGCGAGAACGGACAAAAGGTCAGCTATCTTGCGAACTCTCACAAACAGATGTCGTTACTGTATCTATAAATCTTTATAGTCTTTGTAATTCGGGGGGGAAGAGTAGAGCTAGAGATGGTAAAATATACAAGTTACCAAATACTCATCTCATATCTTAGGGCTCCGGCGTATAGAGAGGACCTTACCGTTAGAGAAATAACCATAGAAACGAAGAAATCCATAAGAGAAAAAGAAAATAATAATATATATGTATATATATTATTTTGATTACTTAAATGCAAGGTCCAATCCCCTGCCTACTTGGAAGGTGCCTAACTGAAAGGAATTATGGTTGGGAAGGTTAGAGTAGCAAAAGCCATTGGAGTCGTATATTTTATACATTAGAAAAATCAGTTTTATATTACTTAAAAAATGATTGATCAAAAAAGAGATTAGTCATCTATGAAGAATCAACTTCAATGACCAGAGTTAAACGTGGGCATATCGCAAAAAAACGTCGAAAAAAGATCCTTGCATTTGTATCAGGCTCTCGAGGAGCCCATTCAAAACTTTTTAGGACTGCTAACCAACAGAAAATGAGAGCTTTAGTTTCCGCTCACCGAGATAGAATTAAGCGGAAGAGAGATTTTCGTCGTTTGTGGATTACTCGGATTAATGCAGCATCCCGTGCTAATGGATTCTCCTATAATAAATTTATACAATTTTTATACAAAAGGCAGTTGCTTACAAATCGTAGAACACTTGCACAAATAGCTGTATTAAATAATAATTGCTTCTCTATGATGCTCAAAAATATTCCTGTATTATGAAATAGTAACACCCAATCTCCCGGGGAAATTCTCCGGGAAACTAAAGACAGTACGAAAATGAATTCGGAATGACTTGGATAATGAAATTCTTTTCATTTTATTTATAGAAAGAGAAAAAAATCTGCACTATCTTTGTTAGATATCCCAGCTCGAATTAAATGGAGGAGTCTTAAGCTCTAATTACTTTTGAATTGAAAGAAAGAAAGGGTATCAAAGATAGAATACGAGCTTGTTTAATAGCTCTAGCTATTAAGCGTTGTTTTTTCAACGTTAATCGATTCCTTCGACGAGATAGTATTTTTCCTTGCTCACTAATAAATCGACTAATTAAGCTAATATTTTTATAATCCATTTGCTCTCCAGGCTGAATTGGCGATAAACGTCTTCGAAAAGAATGCTGATTTGGAGAAAATCGCTTAGATGCATTTCGAAAAGATGACTTAGATCTATTTCTCAATTTAGATCTACTTCTCAATTTAGATCTACTTCTCAATTTAGATCTACTTCTCAATTTATATCTACTTCTCAATTTAGATCTATTTCTAAACTTATTAGATCTATTTTTAGAATATGGTTTATATGTATTCCGAAAAGATGGCTTCATTTTATTCATAGTTTGTTTTATGAACCTTTCAAATACTATTTATTTTGTTTCAAAATATTTCGAAAAGAAATATTGACAGTGACTTGTTAATATATATACAAAGATAAAGAAATAAATATCTTCAATATATATTTCTATTTCTGGGCAGAAATGTTAGATTCAATCTATTTTTTTATTTCTCCATGAATGGTATGCTTGTAACAAGAAGGACAAAATTTTTTTAATTCCAATCGATTAGGAGTATTGCGGCGATTTTTTCGAGTCGTATATCTGGAAATACCCGTTGATTTTTTTTCAACACTGTCTTGGGTACAACTAGTACATTCTAAAGTAATCGTTATTCTTACATTTCCACCCTTGGCCATATAACTTACTTTTGGTATTATATCTACTTCTTTTCAATTTGGAAAAAAAAAGAGAAGAAAGAGAAAGGGATAGAAGTTGTCTTAAAAATGATTAAAGATTTTATTACTTAATTCATTCTCGTAACGTAATAAAATCTTTAATTAAGATTTTCAAGTAGTTTACTATTTGAGGAACTTTTGGATCTATATTTTTACTTTTATCTTAATCCTAACTTCACCCTCACCTTCTAAAATTTTATTTATCCAATAAGAAAAGGAAATGAATCTAACATCATTTTTTTATTTTGGGTTCGCAGGAAAGCAAAAATAAAAAAATGAAAGTCAAAAAAAGGGAAAAGTCAGAGCATCTGGGAAAAAACGATTTATCTCAATTAATAAACTGGATAAAAATACCAAGCATAAAGTAGCTAACACAGGCGCTGTGGAAAGATATGTTTTTATATCTTGCATTGTTCGTAAGTTCTCCTTCTCAAGAATGATAGATATATCATATGGTCAACTACACCCGTAGTTTACGACTATCTGCAAACAGATATTTGTATTTGGTACAAATTCTTTTTTTTTACAATATGATATGATAGTAATAACTATGTAATAGTAAGTAATCAAGTACTGTCAATAAATAGACATCTTCTACATTATATCTTCCGTATATACAGTCTATTCACGTGCGAAGGTAGATAAATGTGGAAAACAAAATTCAATATTTTTAATATAAAATATTGAATAAAAAATACTCACAAAGGGATGTAGCGCAGCTTGGTAGCGCGTTTGTTTTGGGTACAAAATGTCGCAGGTTCAAATCCTGTCATCCCTACCCTTTTTTTATCCTAAATCTTCCATAAAAAAAGGTAAAAAGTCGAGTGATAGTTATTTAATTCAATGAAACATCGAAATAATCTTTTTTTTCAAGAAAAAAAAAAAAAAGAAGAAAAAGCGCTCTTAGTTCAGTTTGGTAGAACGCAGGTCTCCAAAACCTGATGTCGTAGGTTCAAATCCTACAGAGCGTGATCCTGTGTTTTTTTTTTCTTTTTTCTGATCGATCTTCTTGTCACTTAGACTGAAAAAGCTAATGGAATCTGATCCCTCAGAATCAGTAGGAGACCCGTTCATAATATGGTTCTAAATCAAATATCCAATTTATCGCCGCGTCGGTACTGTAAATATGCAGTTACAAATAATCCAGCCAAAGTTATAGGAATTAGACCTAACACAATTCCGGATAACAAAACTTCAATCATATTTTTTTTATTATGAAAAAGAATAGGTAAGGGTTAATAGCTAATCTACATAGTACCTCAAATTGACTTGGAATCTCAATTCCTATTGAGGTTATTTTCTATTTCAAATAAGTTCTATACTGCTTAACCCAATGAATAAGACTGAGGTGAAAATAAGCAAAACTAATAAAAAACCAAAATAACTAATTATAGTAAGCATGGAAGAAATCAATAAAAAAAAAAAACAATGATTGATACGTATTTTTGTCAGGCAATTACCTCAATTTATTCTTTAGGAGTAGAAAAAATAGTTTCAATAAATAGATACAAAGTTAGTATTGAATATCTGATAATGATGTTATCAACAAACATAGAAGGAATATACAATAAAAAGATATTCTGTTATAAAAAAAGTAAAAATGAAATCCCCACCTATAAAATAAATACCAATTGTGTAGTAATTTAATTAATGATCCTACTCCTTTTCTATATTAAGTAAAATTATATTGCTATGTTAGAAGCAGGCTAGCTATACTTAATATACTTCAAATATACCCTTGGTATCATATTGACAATCAAGCAAGGATTGTAGAAAATATCAGTAGTTTTCCATTTCCTGATCTCTTTCTTTCATGGGATCAATTTACCCTTGATTTTAGAATAATATAGGGAGCTTAGCATGTCTGGGAATACGGGAGAACGCGCTTTTGCTGACATTATTACTAGTATTCGATACTGGGTTATCCATAGCATTACTATACCTTCTCTATTCATTGCAGGTTGGTTATTTGTCAGTACGGGTTTAGCTTATGATGTATTCGGGAGTCCTCGGCCAAATGAGTATTTCACAGAAAGCCGGCAAGAGGTTCCATTAGTAACTGGCCGTTTCGATTCATTAGAGCAACTCGATGAATTTACTAGATCTCGATCTTTTTAGGAGGTATTAATGACTATAGATAGAAGCTATCCAATTTTTACAGTTAGATGGTTGGCCGTTCACGGGCTAGCTGTACCTACGGTTTTTTTCTTGGGATCAATATCAGCAATGCAGTTCATACAGCGATAAACTTTATTATAAACTAAATCACGGAGCTATTTATGACACAATCAAACCCAAATGAACAAAATGTTGAATTGAATCGTACTAGCCTCTATTGGGGGTTGTTACTTATTTTTGTACTTGCTGTTCTATTCTCTAATTACTTTTTCAATTAGGAACAGTAATAATCTTTTTTCTTACCCAATTGAATTTGGTGAGATCTAATATTTCTATGTATTATTATTTATGCCATGCCTCATGAATACTTTTTTAAAATGTGAAAGGAAATAATAAAAATGGGCGGAAGGATCCCTCTTTGGTTGATAGGTATTTTAGCTGGTATTCTCGTTATTGTTTTAATAGGTTTTTTTTTTTACGGTTCTTACTCCGGCTTAGGTTCCTCCTTGTAGCGAAAAAACTGCCTTATATTATGATAAGAGATAGACAATGTAAGGAATACTATAAAAATTTAAGCAAAACTCTGAAAAGAGATAAAAAAGAGATAGAAAAGTGAAAACTTAAAAAATAAAGATAAGATCTTACCTTTCTTTGAACACAAAGAAGGGTAAGATTTTATCTTTACTTATTAAGTTTTTTTATAAGTTATAAAATAAGCGAAAATAGCAAGCCAAGATTACTAGATTCTTTCCTTTCTTCTATTTGTTTATTTGTTTTGAATATGATAAATGAAGGTGAGAAAAGATAACATGCATATGAATATTGATTAATATTGAATATCGCGCATAACTAGGGAATTAACTCCAAAACTCCAAGTTTGTTCCGGAATCACTCATTATTAAAATAGGCAAATATTTATTGAATATCTCCTCATCCTTCACAATATATTCGAACAGAGGGAAGGGGAAAACGAAGGATTCTGGAGAAGTATTACTTTCTTTATTGTTGCCATTTTGTATTTATTATACATTAATTGCATTAATCTAATCATTCATAAGATAGAGATTCAAATCTTTTATGCGCCTAAAAATTCATTTCGACCAATTGAACTTTCTCAAATTGTTTCTTTTTAAGAACCAGAAATATCTGTGCTAAAACGACAGATGCTAAGAATAATAAAAGACCTTGAACACGTAAAGGATCTTGAAGTACTATTTCTGCATTTTCCTGACCAAATCCACCTACATTAGGGTTATTCGTTAACGATTGATCCGCCTTGATTAATTCGCCTTCTGAAACAAGAAGTTCCGGTCCCGGAGGTACAAAGTCTACCACTTGTCGACCGTCCGATGGATTACCAATAGTTATTTGATATCCACCTTTTTCTTTACGTGCAATTTTACTTATTTTACCGGTTGCTGAAGCGTTGTACACTGTATTGTTGCTTTTGCTCCCATCGGGATAAATTTGTCCTCTTCCTCTATTACCACCTACATATATGGGATATTTCAGGAAGTGAGCTGTTTTATTAGTAGCGGGATTTGGTGAAAGGATGGGAAACACAATTTCACCATATTTTTGACCAGGAATAGGACCTATTATTAGAATATTTTTTTGATTGGGACGATAGCTCTGAAAATAAAGATCACCTATTTTTTCCTTAATCTCAGGAGAAATACGATCTGGAGGAGCTAATTCGAAACCTTCGGGTAAAATAAGAACAGCTCCTACATTTAAAGTTCCTTTCTTGCCATTAGCAAGAACTTGTTTTATTTGCTTATCATAAGGTATTTTTACAACTGCTTCAAAAACGGTATCAGGAAGCACGGACTGTGGAACTTCAATCTCCACAGGTTTTTTAGCCAAATGACAATTGGCACATACAATACGCCCAGTTGCTTCTCGAGGATTTTCGTAACCTTGCTGTGCAAAAATGGGATATGCATTTGCAATAGATGTGCGAGTCATTATATCTATCAATATTAAGGCGGAAATTGATTGAGCTATCAACTTTTTCATCCAGTCATCATAAGTTTTTCTATTTTGCATGGTTCAATTTTTTGTTACAATTCTTTTATTTCAAATAAATGGTAGTAGGTAACTATGATAGTTACCTGCTTGCAGTTCTGCTACTATATTAAACCTAAAGCCAAAAAATAAGAAGTATTGCCCGGGTGAGAAACCATTTGTTATTCATTCATCGAGTGATAAATTACTACAAGTGAAGGAGATGTACGATTCAAACGACGGAAAATCCAATATTTGAAAATTGTGTCTAAGATGACTGGAAAAGTTGAAACAAGACCAGATATTATTCGTTCGTTATGGGCAAATCCATAATTTTCGAAGATCCAATCGATTATCAATTCCCAACCATGGGGCGAGTGAAACCCAATACATAGATCGGTTGCTAAAAGAATAGAAAAGGCTTTCATTGTATCGCTTAGGCTGTAAAAGACTTCTTGGATCCAAGAATTGAGAATGCCAAGTTTCTTCTTACCCAGAATGAGACAAACACTTAAAAAAACCAAACCTATTAGATTTGCTATTAGATGTGAGATGATTTGGATACAATCTTGATTATATATTTTCACTAATTGGATCATTTTTTTCTGCATTTCTACACGAATATCTTGCGAATGCGTTTCCGAAGAATCTTCCATCATTATTTCTAACAGGAAGAGTTCCTCTATTTTTTCAAACTTTTTTATAGTGTCTTCTTCTTGTAAATAATCAAAAATTTTTTTTGATTGACCAGTATTCCACCAATTTGTAACCCAAGGTTCTAAACCGTTCTGTAATGAAATTGAAATTCCCCAAGGCAATACTATTAAACATGTAAGATATTGTAGAGAAGCTAATGCTTTATATTTGGCAACTTCCAATTCGTGAATCGTTAACGAACTCGATTGGCTCGTTAGCTCTGCCCAAAATCTGAACAAAGTACGAATTATAGAACGAGGTATGAGATCCATAGAATTTTTGCATAATTATTCGACCTCGAGAGATCTTTCGGTCGGATGAGGGATGGTTTGTTCCGAGTGAGAAGTAGAGTAAAAAAGAAAGGATAAATCCTTGAAAATCGTTTGGATCTGGACTAATTTAATTTTGAATTCTTGACCCGAAGAATCGCTTCAATTGGCAAATAAAAGAAATGAAAGTTTAAGTCTAATAATATCAATTTTGTTTTCTTTGATACATATAGGAAATTTATTATATGTATTTATTCAAGCGCATATGTAAAAAAAGGTGTAAAAACTATAGTCATTTACTTCATTGTATTCTTTTGAGATGTTATATCCGTGTTTATTAAAACCTTTTGTCCCTTTCTAATAGATAAAGAATAATATGGAGTGGAGTTTTTGCTAACTGCCAAAAAATATTATGGTTCCATAAGTAACATTTTGTGTTGGTGGAACATAAAATGACTATATGGTCTTTCCCCCTCATTTCAAAATCCTTCAATGGATACGCGCAAAAAACGGGCTAATTCGGCAGCTTTTTGTTCCATTTCGCGCAAGGTCAAATTTTCTTCAGTACGAGTTAAGGGGATGTCTTGTTGGCCCTTTATTTCCATATAAATAACACGACGAGGAAATATACCTTCTTGAACTTCCATTTTGATCGCCTGAATATCCTTCATAAGAAATCGGAGGAAAATACGACGATTTCTTCCGGGAAATCCCCAGCGAAAAAGGCATACAACTCCTTCTTTTTCATCAAACTTATTATAACCACTACCCACATTGCATAAAATAGTGCACCACAAATAAGAGCTAATGAACAGACCTGCAATCCCATAAAAACACATCACAATTCCTTGTGGAACAAAAAGTATTTGCTGAGATGACAATAAGGGTATCAGGTTCCTACCAAGGTAACTTGAAATTCCGACCACAAAAAATCCTAGTGAACCCAAAAACAGGAGACAAGCAAAAAAAAAATTGCTTATTTTTCTAGACCCTTTTATGGGTTCTATCCAGAGCCATTTGGATCGACGATTCATAACAAATTACGTCCTATTTAATTTGAGGGATTGAACAAATTTTGACTCCCATCCAGAAGTCACTCTCATAAATTGGCTATATTCATAAACTAGCCATATACATATAAGCATTTCAAAAAAAGAAGAAATCTTTCTATTCAAATGTATTATATAAGCATATTTTGAAGTAGAAGTAAGAAATTCACACACGGGTCTAATATATCTCATACATATGATACCATATACATTATATATTTTTGTTATTTATCATATATGAATAGATCTATAATAATCAAAAATCAAATATCACATACCTAGATTGATCATATTCATAAAATTTCGTCATTTTGAATATAAAAGTAAAGAAAAAGCATTGTAACTGCTGGAAGAAACAAGCCCACCAAAGGTACTAAGAGAGAGGGGAAGTTGTTGATTATCATATCAAAAGTATATTAAGTATTTTTTTTATCTATTACAAAGATAGATTATAAGATCAAATGAGTAATAGAACCAAATAAGCGGACGTGTCTTTCTTCGTAAAATACCTACTTTTGTAAAGTAATTTATTACTTTACTTTGTAAAGATATAAAACAAATGGGACCAATTACCACATTGTATATTGGTAGCTATAAATGATAAAATAGATCCGCTTCTCCATTCTATCTTTTAAAACTCTTTTATTAAATAGATAGATGTTAACCTTTGAGACAAAGGTCTAATTTCATAGCATAATCTGTCTCTAATGCGAGAAAGTTACATAGTATGTATTTTTTCTTATAAAGGGGTATTTTCATGGGTTTGCCTTGGTATCGTGTCCATACCGTCGTGTTGAATGATCCTGGCCGGTTAATCGCTGTGCATATAATGCATACAGCTCTAGTTTCTGGATGGGCCGGTTCTATGGCTCTTTACGAATTAGCAGTTTTCGATCCATCCGATCCTATTCTTGATCCAATGTGGAGACAAGGTATGTTCGTTATACCTTTTATGACTCGTTTAGGAATAAAGGATTCATGGGGTGGATGGAGTATAACTGGAGAAACTATATCTAATCCAGGTATTTGGAGTTATGAAGGTGTGGCCGGGGCACATATTGTGTTTTCTGGCTTGTGCTTTTTAGCAGCTATCTGGCATTGGGTATATTGGGATCTAGACGTATTTTGTGATTCCCGTACAGGAAAACCTTCTTTAGATTTGCCTAAGATTTTTGGAATTCATTTATTCCTCTCAGGAGCAGCTTGTTTCGGATTCGGAGCATTTCATGTAACGGGTTTGTATGGCCCTGGAATATGGGTGTCTGATCCTTATGGACTAACTGGGAAAATACAACCTGTAAATCCGGCATGGGGAGCTGAAGGTTTTGATCCTTTTGTTCCGGGAGGAATAGCTTCTCATCATATTGCAGCAGGTATATTGGGTATATTAGCAGGTCTATTCCATCTCAGTGTTCGTCCTCCCCAACGTTTATACAAAGGATTACGTATGGGAAATATTGAAACTGTCCTCTCCAGTAGTATTGCTGCTGTGTTTTTTGCAGCTTTCATTGTGGCCGGAACAATGTGGTATGGTTCCGCAACCACTCCGATCGAATTATTTGGTCCTACTCGTTACCAGTGGGATCAGGGATACTTCCAACAAGAAATAGATCGACGGGTTCGTGCCGGTCTGGCTGAAAATCTAAGTCTATCGGAAGCTTGGTCAAAAATTCCTGAAAAACTTGCTTTTTATGATTACATTGGGAATAATCCAGCTAAAGGGGGGTTATTCAGGGCGGGTGCAATGGACAATGGAGATGGAATTGCTGTTGGTTGGTTAGGACACCCTATTTTCAAAGATAAAAAGGGACATGAGCTTTTTGTACGTCGTATGCCTACCTTTTTCGAAACATTTCCAGTCGTTCTAGTAGATGAAGAAGGAATTGTGAAAGCCGATGTCCCTTTTAGGAGAGCAGAATCCAAATATAGTGTTGAACAAGTAGGTGTAACTGTTGAATTCTATGGTGGTGAACTTGATGGAGTTAGTTTTGGTGATCCTGCTATAGTCAAAAAATATGCTAGACGTGCACAATTAGGTGAAATTTTTGAATTAGATCGTGCTACTTTGAAATCGGATGGTGTTTTTCGGAGTAGTCCAAGGGGTTGGTTTACTTTTGGGCATGCTACATTTGCCCTTCTTTTCTTTTTTGGGCATATTTGGCATGGTGCTAGAACTCTATTCAGAGATGTTTTTGCCGGTATTGATCCGGATTTGGATGCTCAAGTAGAATTTGGGGCATTCCAAAAATTGGGAGATCCAACTACTAAAAGACAAGTGGTATAATATGGTATTACTCCGCTTGTTAATGCAATATTGAGAATTTGCATCTCAGGAAAATCTTCTGCTTTTGATTTCACCTTTTTCAAAATGTTGTAATTAGTACGAAAGCTATCTCTATTAATTATAAATTACGATCGAATTTATGGAAGCATTGGTTTATACATTCCTTTTGGTATCGACCTTAGGGATCATTTTTTTCGCTATTTTCTTCCGGGAACCCCCCAAAGTTCCCGATAAAGGGGGAAAATAATTTACTATTTTTATAATCCTTTTTCTTACTTAAAGAAAAAAAAAAGATCTTCCCGATCGGGAAGGTCTTTTTTTCTTTTTCAACTAGTCCTCGTGCTCTTCAAAAGGATCTCGAAGTTGTTCAGAAGGTTGTCCAAAGGCGGTGTATAGGGCATAACCGGTAAAGCTAACAAGTAAACAAGATATGGAGATAGCGACTAAGGTTGCAGTTTCCATTGGTAGGTAATCCTATGTATGTATATGTACATAATAGTATACAAAGTTAATTAAATCTCAACCAATACTCTTTTTTTATGGCTACACAGACCATTGATGATACTTCCAGAACCGGACCATTACAAACTACTGTAGGAAATTATTTAAAACCACTTAATACAGAATCTGGCAAAGTTGCTCCCGGATGGGGAACTACTCCTTTTATGGGCATTGCAATGGCTCTATTCGCAATATTTTTATCTATTATCTTGGAGATTTATAATTCTTCCATTTTATTAGACGGAATTCCAGTTAGTTGGGTCTAGAAAAACTACAAAATCTACCCGGATCCCGAGCAAAAATAAAAAAGAACTAAAGAAAAGAAGAATGTTAAATAGCTTCTATTTTTAGGTTATGACGTTCTGGTAGTTTGATCGTGTAATTTCTTTTAATTTAAGGATTTTTGGAATTATGGGTGTGCGACTTGTTATAAATTGATCTCTATTCTAGTACAGAAAACGGGTCTGTTGTCTTTATAAAATAAAGACGGTTCTCCTACCTCGTTAGATATTGCTCTAATAATGAATATCCGGAGCACGAGGTATATAATTCAATAAAATCTGAACTATGGTTTATGTCTGTTTTTAAGACCTCGTGACCAAGCTTCTCAATAATTTGAAAAATCTATCTTCTTCTTTATACTGATGCTCACCAAAGAATGAGATAGTATTCCATTTTGATTAGTTAGTTTAGTAAGTAACAATGAAATGCAAAGGTTATAACCCATAAAACCTTTTGAGTAATTTGAAAAGAAAAATCATCGGGGTAAAATGAAAATCTGGGGTTTAGATCTATTCATCTATTGAGTTGAGATCTCGACAAGATAATTCCTATGGATCGTCTATACTAGGTGTTCTCTAAGTGATTTATCTCATATCACGAATAGGATAAAAGATCGTTCAAAAGGCCTATAGCGATTTATTTCGCATAAGAATGAGCCAACTTGAAATTTGAGCATTAATCACTATGAAATTTTTTTTTTTCTTGTTATTGAAGGAAATCATGGATTATTCTGAATCCTCTTCCTTCATACAAAGAAATGAAATATCTATCAAATATTTGTTTAAGCCGTATGAAAAGAAATTTTCATATACGGTTTTCAGAGGGGGGACTTGAGTTTACCTATCTCAATAAAGTATACGATTGGTTCGAAGAGCGTCTTGAGATTCAGGCGATTGCAGATGATATCACTAGTAAATATGTTCCTCCTCATGTGAATATATTTTATTGTCTAGGGGGAATCACACTGACTTCTTTTTTGGTACAAGTAGCTACCGGTTTTGCTATGACTTTTTACTATCGCCCCACCGTTCTAGAAGCTTTTGCCTCTATTCAATACATAATGACTGAAGTGAACTTTGGCTGGCTAATCCGATCGGTCCATCGGTGGTCGGCAAGTATGATGGTTTTAATGATGATTTTACATGTATTTCGCGTTTATTTAACAGGTGGATTCAAAAAACCTCGCGAATTAACTTGGGTTACGGGTGTAATTCTAGCCGTATTAACCGTATCTTTCGGTGTAACCGGTTATTCTTTGCCATGGGATCAAATTGGTTATTGGGCAGTCAAAATTGTGACCGGTGTGCCTGAGGCCATTCCGTTAATAGGAACTCCTTTGGTAGAGTTATTACGCGGAAGTGCTAGTGTGGGCCAATCGACCTTAACTCGTTTTTATAGTTTACACACTTTCATATTACCCCTTCTTACTGCTGTATTTATGTTAATGCATTTTCTAATGATCCGCAAACAAGGTATTTCAGGTCCTTTATAAAAAGGAAATCTACATTTTGAATCAGTATTGAAAACCTATTATTTTCTTTTTTTCTAATAGATCATTGCCGCGAAAAACATGTTTCTCGGATTTCTCCTTTCAATTATTAAGTATTATTAAGTATTAAGTATATTTAATACAAAGAATTGAAGTAGATACTGATCTCAAATGGAGAAAATGGATTATGGGAGTGTGTGACTTGAACTATTAGTTAGGCCGTGCAGATCAATTTATAGGATCTGTCATATAAAGATTCAGATCGAAATGTGTCTCTATCCCAATTTATCTTTCCAAAAATAAGAGGTTTAGAACCTGGGCAAAAGGCAAACACTTTGTTGTGTTATAAGAGAATTATTTCTATGATCGAATCCGAATTAGGCTCCGTGAGATCCAGGTAATAGTAATAACATTTTAGAACTCAAATTTATTACTTAAATTTATCCTTTCCTTTTCATAGTATGAAAATGCATGCATTTCCCTTGCGTTTCAATACGGTAAATTATCGGAGTAAAGGAAGGGATCTAAAGAAGGAAAAAGGCCAGATCAGTAACAAGTCAATACCTTGTATGCAAAATACATTGTGAGGGTCTAGATAAACACAGATTACAAGGAATAAGATGATCCAAAAGGCATATTGATCATGATCAAATTTGTGAGCTTACTTGGATACTGAGCATACGAAAAAAATAAAATTATGAATTTTCCATAGATCTTCTTAGTTATACTGATTCTAACGATACGTCGTTCATCATTTTTATTTCAACTATTGCTCGAGCCGGATGATCAAAATTGGCATGTCCGGTTCTTTCGGGGGATAGATTCATTCATAAAAATCTACTTATCCCAATAACAAAGAAACCTGACTTGAATGATCCTGTATTAAGAGCTAAATTAGCTAAAGGCATGGGACATAATTATTATGGCGAGCCCGCTTGGCCCAATGATCTCTTATATATTTTTCCAGTAGTTATTTTTGGTACTATTGCATGTACCGTAGGTTTAGCAGTTCTAGAACCATCAATGATTGGTGAACCGGCAAATCCATTTGCAACTCCTTTGGAAATATTACCCGAATGGTATTTTTTCCCCGTATTTCAAATACTTCGTACAGTACCTAATAAATTATTAGGTGTCCTTTTAATGGCTTCAGTACCTGCAGGACTATTGACAATTCCTTTCTTGGAGAATGTGAATCAATTCCAAAATCCATTTCGTCGTCCAGTAGCTACAACAGTATTCTTAATCGGTACCGCAGTAGCTCTTTGGTTAGGTATTGGAGCAACGTTACCTATCGATGAATCTTTAACTCTAGGTCTTTTCCAATTTGATAGAAATTAGAATATCTTAATAATAGGGGAGGAGGGAAATCTTTTGTTTATATATCTAGGGAGTAGTTGCTTTAAGATAAATGGTCTCTCCCTAGATATATGTTTTTTAAAATGCTTTTATTTCTAATATTATTACTACTATTTTTATAATTACAAAATGGTCAAAAATTCTTTTCATATTGACTTTCTAGAAGAACTTAGTAAAAAGGGGTCATGAATGGGGAGAAAAAATAGAACTATTATAAGTCTAAACCGTATTCCCCGGTGAATCAATTCCAATATTTCGTATCAATTCCAATATTTCTTTGACAGATTGTTTCCCAAGATGTTTTATTTTCATTAAATCTTCTCCACTGTAATTCAAAAGGTCTGATACTGTATTTATATTTGCCTTTTTGAGACAATTATATATCCTAGTAGAGAAGTTTAATTGGTCAATATACATTTGATTGAAATCTATTCCCTTCGTATCAGTCGATGTATGCGAAATAGGTAATCCATCCCTGTTCTCTTCCTTTGCATTTAGAAAGGGAAGGAAAAAGTCAATTAAATTACGAGAAGCTTCATAAAGTGCTTCTTTAGGAGCTAATGCTCCATTCGTCCATATTTCAAGAAATAGAATTTCTTGTGTCTCATTTTTGCTCGAATAGGAGTGAATACTGTAATTTACATTTTCAACAGGGGCAAAGGCAGCATCTATAGGAAAAAATTCATCCTTATAATTGAAATTATTTGGATTTTTAATAATATATCCGGGATTTTGAATAATATATCCGCGGCCTTTTTCAATTTGTAATGATATATCTAAGATAATTGGTTTGTTTATGCTAGCTATATGTTGTGTAGTATCAATTATTCTCACAGAAGGTGGTAGTATGATATCTCCAGCGGTTACTTCTTTTGGTCCGGCAACATAGATAGATCCTTCTCGAATTCCGTACGCATCACTTTGGAGTACAATTTCTTTTAGATTCATCAAAATTTCATGTATTGGTTCCTCAATACCTATTATCGCGGAATATTCGTTTGATATATTCTGAAATTTAGCACGTGTGATACATGTTCCTTCTATTTCTCCGAGTAAAACTCTTCTTATTGCACTGCCTATCGTATTACCTTGACCTTTGCGAAGCGGAGATAAAGTGAAACGACCATAATTAAAACGGTCACTCTCTACTCTGAATTCGACGCACTCCAATTCTGGTGTCTTTATTGAGACTGATTTTTTATTCTTCTTCATAATATTATTTGTAATAAATTATTTTAATAAATTATTTAATGATTTCTTTCTCTTCAAATTTATTCAATTTTTACACACGTCTCCTTTTGGGAGGTCTACACCCGTTATGTGGCACAGAAGTTACCTCATAAATATTCTTTATTTTTATACCACTTTTATAAATAGCTCGCATTGCTGGTTCTTTCCCCGGACCATTGCCACGTAGCATAACTTCTGCTTCTTTCAGAAGACCTTGATTTACTAAGGTATGAATAACATTTTCTGTTGCAATCTGAGCAGCAAATGGTGAACGTCTTTTTGTACCTTTGAATCCGCAAGAACCGGCAGAAGACCAAGAAACCGCTTGCCCTTGTGTATCTGTAACAGTAACAATGGTATTGCGAAAACTTGTTCGAACACAAATAACTCCTTTCAGTATTCGATGTTTAGTTTTACGTGGCAAAAATCTTCTTGTAGCTCTACGTGGCATATATTTTCTTGTATTTTTTGACACAAATTTTTTCGTATTTTTTGACACAAATCTTTTCTTGTTATAATTTCTGATCAATTTTGATATTTTGAAGTAAAAAAAAAAAATATTCTATAAATAGATTATAATCTATTTTAGAAAGATTATAATCTATCTATATGAATATGACGCCGAAATTTATTTATTCTATAATTCCTTATAATGGGAATTATCCCTGTTTTTGTTTATGCCTCGGATTGTAACAAATTACAACAAGGCGTTTCCGTCTACGAATTAGGCGGCACTTTTCGCAAAGTTTGCGAACAGAAGCACGTATTTTCATATTTGTGGTCCTTTTTTGAATACTAAAATCTTTTGTTAATGGGCCTCATCGGTAGCATCATCCTTTCGTTTGACGGGATATCTATATATTATACGTCCTTTGCTTAAATCATAAATAGGTAATTCAACTCTTACTCTATCCCCCGGTATTACTCGTATTGTTCGATATCTCATTTTACCCGATATAACCGTTAAAACATCTATATCATTATCTAGATGGACTAAAAACATAGCATTAGGATATGCTATGGTAACTACGCCATCAATAGTGACAAAATTCTTTTTGGTACTCATTTCTAGATTTTCGCTATAATTATAATATTATTAAACTTTGTTAAACTTTGTTATTAACCTAACTATGACATTAGATTTCTAAAAGAGAAGAATCATTTAATAAAATAAAATAAAAGACGTTTCATTTTTTTTTTTTTCGTTAATATCTTTTTTTATCAGCTATTACTAACTTAATAATATTCATTGAATATAATTGAATTCTTTTTTTTGTCAGCTAAATTTCTGACAATGAACACTCAATTTTTATAATAGTAAATTACTTTTTTTTATAGCATTGCAATATTGTAGGCAAAAATGCAATTTAGGCATTTACTTTTTGTTTTGGAGTTACCAAAAAATACATAATAATTCTCCTCCTATTTTTTTTTGTCGAGCTTCTCGATCAGTCATTATTCCTTGCGAAGTAGAGAGGATTGCAATCCCCATTCCACCTAAAACTTTAGGGATTTCTCGATAATTAGAATAGATTCTCAGACCAGGTTTGCTAATACGCTTTGAAGCGGTTATATATCTCTTTTGCGTCCTTCCCCTAGATTTTGAAGTTAAAATAAAAAAATATTTTTGACCTTCTCTATGTTTCCTAACATCCTCTATAAAGCCTTCTCGTAGAAGAATCCTTGTGATGTTCTCGGTAATAATAGTAGCCGCCACTCGAACTGTTTTTTTTTTTACCATGTCAGCATTTCTAATATAAGTCATTAGATTAGCAATAGTGTCGTTACCCATGACGAACTAATTCTTAATAATTTACTAAATATAAAGGCATGTTTATCTTTTTTTAGGAATATGCCTGACATTACTTTTACATAATTTATCAGTATTTATAGTACTTCAGGAGCCAATGAGATTATTTTGGTGAAATTCAATTCTCTCAATTCTTCAGTAACTGAACCAAAAACTCGAGTTCCTCTTGGATTTCCTTTCTGATCAATGACAACTGCTGCATTGTCATCAGATCGTATTATCATTCCATCGCTACGTTTAAGTTCTTTACACGTACGTATAACTACGGCTCTAACTATTTCTGATTCTTGCAGAAGCATATTAGGTGCTGCTTCTTTAATTACAGCGATGATAATATCGCCAATATTAGCGGTGTTACGATTACCTGCTCCTAGCACTCGAATGCACATTAATTTTCGGGCTCCACTGTTGTCTGCTACATTCAAGTAAGTTTGGGACTGAATCATTTTTCCTCCAATTGTTACCTCGGCAGAAAAAAAGGTATTTCTTATCATATCAAATAAATGATCTTTTTCTGCCAGAAATATCTCTTTGGTTCGGCATTATTTACGCGAACTAGTAATAAATTTAGTATGTATAGGCATTTTATATGCAACGATTTGAAAAGCTGCTCTCGCTATAGTCTCTGATACTCCACTTATTTCATAAAGTATTCGACCTGGTTTGACGACGGATACCCAATATTCCGGAGATCCCTTAGCTTTCCCCGAACCCATACGTATTTCTGCAGGTCTCGTTCTAATAGGTTTGTCAGGAAATATACGTATCCATATTTTAACGCCGCGACGGGCATAACGAGTAATTGCTCGTCGTCCTGCTTCTATCTGCCCAGATGTGATCCAAACAGGTTCCAATGCCTGAAGAGCAAATCTACCAAAACAAATGCGATTACCCCGAGAAGATATTCCCTTGATTCTTCCCCTATGTTGGTGACGAAATTTCGTTCTTTTTGGGTTCTAGTCGATGGTTGTATAATATAATACTATTTGAATTCCATCTCTATTTCAGAACCGGATATGAAAGTTTCTTCTCATCCGGCTCCTTGTGAAGAATCTATGGGATCATAAATAGTGAGGTCCTAGAAATCAATCAGTATTGACTCATTACACATATTAGTTATTCATATAATATGAGGATACAAATGCCTCTATATGTCCAATAAGTATCTTACAGGCGAATATTAACTCTAAGTTATTTGGGTTTTTTGGACTCCAATGAAATTTATTCTTTATTGGTTTATTTCGCCATCCTATCCAATGAATGATTAAGATTTCTATATGATCTTATGCAGTCACAGGTTCCATCGTTCCCATAGCTTTTAAATGGCTGCTTAGGTATACCCTCTGCAATGGAGTTCTTATTTATATTGATTATAAGAATCAATTTTCTTAGTTTCCATTGATCCGAAGCTCTTTTTAATAAACTGAATAGAAATAATCAGGATAATTCTTATGCTTTATCACACTGCTCTTTGAGGGTGATTTATGAACCATACAATACTGTAAGGAAGAAGATTTCATTTTCTCTTTTTCTCCTTCCCTTTTTCTTTTCTTGCATTACCAAAGACTCTTTTTCTCTTTACGAGAGATACTTTTTCTCTTTACGAGAGATATAGGTTTGTCTCTTCGTGTCGTGGAAAAAAAGGTCTGTCTTTCGTTTCTTTGATAGAACTATCTATATTTCAATAACTAGCTTATTGGATCTTAGTCAAATAAAATATACTAGAGACCAATTTGTTTTTATTTCGAGTTCGCTATCATTCATTTTAGAAAAGAAGCAAAAGCTTGATCTCAACGAGTCGCACACTAAGCATAGCACTGCTCCAAGATGTTTAATAATTTTTATTTGATCTTATAGAATTTAAGATTTATGATTGGTTAGATTATAGAAAGATATTGCTCATCTTAAACAAAGATCCAAATTTTTATCCCTAATACTCCATAGACGGTTTGAACCGCATAATAACAATAATCAATTTTAGCTCGAAGGGTCTGTAGGGGCACTCTACCTTTCATAGCCGATTCTTTCCGGGCTCTCTCAATTCCGTTAAGACGCCCTTTAATTTTTATTTTAACACCTTCGACAGTTGCCTTTTCAGCTAGTTGAATAGCTTTTTTCATTATTTTTCTTATTTCAACTCTCTCCTTTAGTTGTAGAGCAATATATTCCGCAAGAATTTTGGGTTCTCTATAAGGTGTATCCACCTTTTCTATAGAAATGACAAGTTCTCTGTTTACAGAATTAAGCATACTTTGTACAAGCATTTTTTGTACTTCCTTTCTTAATTCCTTCATTTTTTCTTTTTTTCTTGGCGCTTTTTTTTCAATAAACAAATCGACAAATGCAATATATATATTTACCGAAATCAATTCGGTCTGTTTCAGAATCTCTATACGTGTAATTCCTCCATAACTAGAATTGATAGAACTTTTGATATGTTTTACATAATTTTCAATGCAATTATATATTCTCTCATCTTCTCGTAGATCTTCGGAATAATCCCTTTCTTCAAACCAAAGGGAATAATGGTTTTGAGTAAAACCAAGTCTAAAACCAAGTGGATTTATTTTGTTTCCCATACATATTTTTTTAGTACTTTAAGTAGTAGTATATTTGCGGCATAAATGGATCATCTATTTGGATATTTTGTTTCTATTTAATGTTTCATCGTACTGTTATGTAATCGTGAGTTGAATTACAGAAATCCAATGATGTATCATAAAATAATGTAATACTTATATGACAAGTAGATTTCTGTATTGGATAACCACGACCCCGAGCTCTAGGTCGAAATCTTTTCAAAGTAGGACCTTCATTCACTTCAGCCGCAAAGACAGCTAAATAGCACTTATGTATACCCATAAATGAACACGCATTTTCGGCTGCAGAAACAAGTACTTTGAATATAGGCTCACATGCTCTATAATCCATGAAAGTCAGTATCGCAAGTGCCTGTATATAGGTAGAATTACGAAGTAAATGGGCTACTCTACGTGCTTTATTAGAAGACATACGTACATGTTTAGCTACAGCTCGTATTCTTATAGTTGAATTAAATTCTAAATCCCTATTTTGAAATATCAATTTCATCTTCATCCTCCATAATGAATTAATGTATACTATTTACAACAAGACTCTTTTATTTATCGTTTCTCTCTTTCTTTTTTGTGTGTGTGTTTTTTTTTTTATTTTTGTTGCTTTTTTCTTATTTTTTTTTTTTTTCGTTTTTCGATTTTTTATCCTTTTTCGCATGTCCCTGGAAAATGGAAGTAGGTGCAAATTCTCCTAATTTGTGGTTTATCATACCATTTGTTATAAAAATGGGTAAATGTACCTTTCCATTATGAACAGCAATGGTATGACCAATCATTGCGGGTACAATGGCAGATCTACGGGACCAGGTTACTATTATCTTCTTCTCTTTAATCATGTTTAGATTATCGATTTCACTTAACAAATCATTAGATACAAAAGTATTTTTTCTTAGTGAACGTGCCATGGTTAATTAATTACCTTTCTTTTTATTGATAGAAAATAAAAATGGATTTACAACTATTCCTATTTACGTCGACGAAGAATTGAAACATCGCTATATTTATTTCTCTTCCGACTTTTTCTTCCAAGTGCGCTATAGCCCCAAGGGGTCAAGGGTTTTTTTCTGCCAATTGGAGCTCTTCCTTCACCACCCCCATGAGGATGATCTACAGCATTCATAACTATTCCTCTTACTTCAGGACGTTTACCCAGCCAACGTTTTGACCCAGCTTTACTTAAAGTTCGATTTTTCCATTTAACGTTGCCTACTTGTCCAATTGTTGCTGAGCAGTTCTCAGATATTAAACGAACCTCTCCAGATGGTAATCTTAATGTGGTCAATCGGCCTTCTTTTGCGATCAATTCTGCCACAGCACCCGCTGCTCTAGCTAATTGTCCGCCTTTTCCGACTTGTACTTCGACATTATGTATAGTCGTGCCTAAAGGTATATTGGTTGAAGTAGATCTTTAATTTGTAAAAATCCCTTCCCAAACTGTACAAGCCTCTCTCAGGGCATACAGCTTTCTGGATGTGAATAGAATATGATTATTATTAATCTATTTTATATAGAGGCTTAAGATGAAGGGCATACTTTCAATTCCTTATGTCCTTATTCTGTACATCCTAGGTTTCTTTATTCCATCATCTGGCTTATGTTATTTTTTCATGTAGCATTCAGAATGAATGACTTTATTAAATTACGTTAATGCTTTCGCATCTTCCGGATAACGTAGGAGGCATTTGAAATATCAATTTTTTTGATAAAAAAACTATTTGTCACTGTTCAGCTTCGAATCTGCCTTTGACCATCAAATCAAATGTGAGTTACTTGTTTTTTTTTCTTCAGAACAAGGGTTCCTTTACCTTAGTTGTTTCTGCTTCAGACAATTAAGTCTTCTCCATATTATCATATCTCTGGAGTCAATAATTAATTCAGAAACTATTGAACTCAATCACCCGCTGTTCTTTATCCTCAGTTTCCCTTTGGGATTGATCCCATCAAAGTATTTTAGTTGGATCAGTGATAGATTTTAAGGTTTTGCTGTAAACCCAATCGGTTATTTCCGATTACGTACAATTAATAATTCAAACCGCACTCAAAGGTAGGGCATTTCCCATTGATATGGGGGCTCTTGCACCGGAAATAATAGTATCTCCAATCATAATCCCTCTCGGATGCAAAATATATGTCTTTTTACCATTTCTATAGTGCACAAGACAGATATATGCACTTCTATTAGGGTCACTCTCTATTGTTACAATTTTTCCCAGTATGTTTTTTTCACTCCGTCGAAAATCAATTTGACGATACAGACGCTTGTGACCTCCTCCTCTATGACGTATGGTAATAATTCCACTGTTATTACGACCTTTCCCACAACGATGCCGGCCAGAAGTCAATTTCTTTTGTGGATGAAATTGGACTTTTTCATCAAAATTTGATAGAGATTTATCACGTGTGCCCGGAATCAAAGTCCTGTACGAACGGGTGTTCATGTTTGACAATTCCAATAAGTTTCATTTTGAAGGAAAAAGTGGAATAGAATCACCTGGTTTTAGTGTAATAATAATACGTTTATAATGCATTCTATGTTTCATTATTTGTTTTCTATTTCCTCTTTTTTCTTTCTTTTGCGGAGGTCGATAACTATTGACTCCTATTACTTTAACATTGAAGAAAAGTTCAATCCAATTTTTGATCTTTGTTTTATTTGATCCCGAATCGACATTGAAAATATATTGGTTTTTCTCAAATAGATTAACACTTTTCTCTGTAAGTACGAAATCTAGACATTGAACTTCATACATAAATATTTCTCCTTTGCTATCATTTACAAATAAAAATACAAATGCCTATATCCACCTTTATTATAGTTCAATAAATAGAATTAAACTATAGTTATATATGATACTCTAGTTGCATAGAAAATTATGTTTTTAAGATATTGTAACCGAACCGACTTCTATTGAAAAGAAAGAAAAAACAAAATCGATAAACATTATTCAAAATGGTAACATATATATTTTTTTTCTCTCAAATTATTCTTCGTCTTCTTCCTTATAAATAAAATCATCCATCATTGTAGAATCCAATTCCTCTAATTGATTCCTTACTAGCTGTAAGTAAAGAATGTTTGTTATTAGCTTTTGTATAACAAGGCTTAGTGGTTTTAATTGAAATGAGTTATTTCGGTACCTTATATCATCTTGATATAACTTTAACTAGGGCAGTTTATAGTCTTTAAGCAGATAGTATAATTCTACCTCTATTCTTATTAAGTTAAGTCATTAATATCCTCTATCAGAGAGGAAAGGTTATATTTCAATGATCTCCAGGTCATTATTAATATGAATAAATATTGTTCGATTTACATGTTTGTTTTTTTTTTTTTAGAATAGAAATATACTTGATCTGGACCTCAAGGAAGGAAGGAAGGCTAAAATATTAGCCTTCCTTATATTCAATTCAACCCATCTCAACCTGAAATTCAATTCATTACTCACTCACCCAAGGTAACATTTTTCTATTCTATCTGATCTGGCTAAAACATGAGTTCTCGTTATATTCTAATTCATCTCGTTATATTCTAATTCATCTCGTTATATTCTAATTCATCTCATCGCAACCTGAAATTCAATTCATTACTCATTTAAGGGAAAATTTTTCTGACGACAAGGTAAACGACTAGAAACACCATGAATCTACCCATTTTTCATTACCTCCTTCTGCCTAATTATTAATAAATAGATTATTAGAAAATGGAATAGAATAAGCAATTTTTTATATTTACTTTTGTCAAGTCAATTAAAAAAAGAAAAAAATACAAAAAGAAATAAAAAGAAGCAGGCTCTGGTCATCTTATCTTATACGTAAGATAAAAAAAAAAAAAAGCAATCTGCCGATAGAGCGCTCATAACCTTTTTTTTTATAATCATTAAGAAATGAAATTCTGTATCATTCAAATATTATTATAATGAGAATTCTATTCTATGTCAACATCAAAATACAAAAAGAAATAAAAAGAAGCAGGCTCTGGTCATCTTATCTTATACGTAAGATATATAAAAAAAAAGCAATCTGCCGATAGAGCGCTCATAACCTTTTTTTTATAATCATTAAGAAATTCTGTATCATTCAAATATTATTATAATGAGAATTCTATTCTATGTCAACATAATTATGCTCATATAGAATTTTACAATATTATTCTAATTTAGAATTCTATTCTATGTCAACATAATTATGCTCATATAGAATTTTACAATATTATTCTAATTTAGAATTCTATTCTATGTCAATAGAATATGACAAATTCATAACTAGACCATTTATTAATTTAATTCGTATTTAAGTTTCAAATTCAAAAAGTATTCTGACCTTTCAATCACTCAACATGTATAATTCAATTATTTCGCTCAGAACATTTTTTAAAAGAGCTCGTGGAACCATGCTATCAAACATTCCAAAATCAAATAAAGAATCAGATATTTGATCTTCATCATCTACTATCTGGTTTAATGTCTGTTCAATAACTCTTTTACCCGCAAATGCAATGTATGCATTTGGCTCGACAATCGTGACATTAGCTAACATACCAAAGCTAGCAGTGACCCCACCAGTTGTCGGAGATGTAAGAACTGAAATATATGGTAATTTTTTTTCCTTTTGATGTGTATGCAACACAGCAGCTATCTTATTCATTTGCATTAAGCTAAAACTTCCTTCTTGCATACGAGCTCCGCCAGAAGCACATACGAGAATTAATGGAAGAAGATGCTCAGTAGCATACTGTATTAAACGGGTTATTTTCTCACCCACTACGGATCCCATACTGCCTCCCATGAACTGAAAATCCATAACTCCGAGTGCGACAGGAAGACCATTTATTTGACCTATGCCTGTTTGAATAGCGTCGGGTAAACCTGTTTCTTTTTGATAGTAAGTGTTATAATCGTCATAACATTGTTCTTCTGTTTCTATAAATTCGTCCTTTCCTAGATTAAGTGTACTCTTAATTAGTTTTACACCAGCGTCGACATACTCTTTTTCTTCTTTAGTTAAAGAAGCATAAGTTAAAGGATATTCTTCTTCAATATCCTCAGTATCTTCAATATCCTCAGTATCCTCAATATCTTCTATATAAGTTTCTTCGTTTTTCTTACAAAATTTTTCTTTGCTATCTAGTGCTAATGTAGAAAAATTTTTCATTATCTCTAGTAAATATAGAAATAATATATCAATCTCAGTATCTTCAGTACACAACAATAAATTATTGTCACAATCTTTTTCGTTTTTCTTGTAATGGAGGTATAGATTTTCTATTTGTCGATATAGTGGATCATTATGTATGATATGATCAATGCTATTATCACACTCATAGCGATCTTGTTTTTTAACGTATTCTACTAGAATATCGGAACCGAACCGATAGAATTCTTCTCCTTTAAGTAAACCACAACAACGAAATTTAAACCAATATTTAAATTTTTTCAAAACCAGATATCTTTCCATCAAACATATCGCCGTATGTTTTCGCAGCCATAAAAAGTAATTTGTCTCTGGATTATTTCCTGGATAAAAAGGAAATAGTTTTTTTATTTTCCTTGCTTTTCTTTTTTCTTCCGGAAAATCAAGTTCTATTTTCACTAAGTTTACCGCCGCTACTTTCAAGAACTTATCTTGTGATAGTAATTGTTCTTTTAAATTGGCTAATTGTTTAATTAATTTAATTAGGAAGGTCAAATTTATGAAAATTTTCAATTCAAGCAAATCCATTAAAGATTGTACAGGTTGAATAGAATTTTCTAGTATAGAAAAAAAAGGATTTATACTTTGATCAGTTTGATCGAATGCTGCATCTATAAAATCGTGCACAACATCTATTGACAATAGAAATATAAGTTCATCATTTTCAAATGATGTATCTATATTAAAAATACGCATGAACCATATAAGTTGTTCATCATCTTTCAAATCTTTATCATCTAAAATAGATGAAAAAATAGATAAAAGCGCAAATCGCTGTAATTCATCTGTTATTTTTTTATGTATTTCAAAAAGAACAAATTGAACTGTTTTCAAACCTGTATCAATAATATTTTGTATTATCTTAATAGTTTCCTTTTTTTCTAAACTCAGATATTTTATGAATTTCTTTTCTAATACAACCTTAACGATATTAACAAGAGTAATATTGTATCCTACTAATGTTTTCAACTCATTTTTTTCTTCGTGAAAAAATTCAAAGTCAAAATATTTGTCATAAATTATTTTGTACAATAAAGTTGAGACCCTTTGAACCATTTTGATGTCAAACGTCGTATGCTGTTTTTCTAATACATTTGTACTAGAAAAATTCATGTCCATAGGACACCAAGTGCCATTATCAATTAATAATTCAATTCGCTCTGAACTAGTCATCTGTAGCGTTGCCCCGCATTCCTCACAAACACCTTTTTGTTCTAAAAAAAATTGTTTATATATAACGGTCTCACAATTCTCGCACAAAAACCACAAATGTTTAAAACGTTCCGAATTCAATCTGTTTTCTACAGGTTTTGTTTCGCCGATATGTTCAGAATCTTTGTCTTCTTCACACATTTTTTCAGAATCTTTGTCTTCTTCACACATTTTTTCAGAATCTTTGTCTTCTTCACACATTTTTTCAGAATCTTTGTTTTCTTCACACATTTTCTCATATTTTTTCTATATATATATTGTTACATGTACAACTTAACTTTTAATAGACACAAATACAAACCATCATACTTCAGCTCAGTTTGGGTGCGAGCTAGAATAGATTGCAGATCCTTGCCCCCCCCCCGGGCCTGGATCTACTGATCCACCGACCCCATCGAGTAATCTAGAATATTAGATATTAGACAAATACCTTTCCTCTAGCCGAATTATTCTATTCCCATCCATTCGGTATTCGGCTCAATCTTAAAATAAAAGATTGGGCCGAGTTCGCTTCGATTAAGGGACCAAACAGACGAAAGTCACTCGATTACAAGCGATCAATCGTATCAAATTCAAATTTGATTTCCTTCCATACTTCACAAGCGGCAGCTAGTTCAGGACTCCATTTAGTAGCTTCGCGGATCACTTCATTACCTTCACGCGCAAGATCACGTCCTTCATTACGAGCTTGTACACAAGCTTCTAAAGCGACCCGATTAGCCACTGCACCAGGTGCATTTCCCCAAGGGTGCCCCAAAGTCCCTCCACCAAACTGTAATACGGAATCATCTCCAAAGATCTCGGTCAGAGCAGGCATATGCCAAACGTGAATACCTCCTGAAGCTACAGGTAGAACACCCGGCATAGAGACCCAATCTTGAGTGAAATAAATACCACGACTTCGGTCTTTTTCAATAAAATCATCACGCAATAGATCAACAAAACCCAAAGTGACTTCTCGTTCTCCTTCAAGTTTACCTACTACAGTACCAGCATGAATATGATCTCCACCAGACATACGTAGTGCTTTAGCCAGTACACGGAAGTGCATACCATGATTTCTTTGTCTGTCAATAACTGCGTGCATTGCGCGGTGAATGTGAAGAAGTAGGCCGTTATCTCGGCAATAATGAGCCAACGAAGTATTTGCCGTAAAACCTCCAGTCAGATAGTCATGCATGACTATAGGAACTCCCAATTCTCTGGCGAATACTACTCTTTTCATCATTTCTTCACATGTACCTGCAGTCGCATTCAGGTAATGTCCCTTAATCTCACCCGTCTCAGCCTGAGCTTTATAAATTGCTTCTGCACAAAAGCAGAAACGATCTCTCCAGCGCATAAATGGCTGGGAATTCACGTTTTCATCATCCTTGGTAAAATCAAGTCCACCACGGAGACATTCATAAACCGCTCTACCATAATTCTTGGCAGATAGACCCAATTTTGGTTTGATAGTACATCCCAATAAAGGACGACCATATTTGTTTAATTTATCTCTTTCTACTTGAATACCATGTGGTGGGCCTTGAAAAGTTTTTGAATAAGCAGGAGGAATTCGTAAATCTTCCAGACGTAGAGCCCGTAAAGCTTTGAATCCAAATACATTACCTACAATAGAAGTAAACAGGTTAGTCACAGAGCCTTCTTCAAAAAGGTCTAAAGGGTAAGCTACATAGGCAATAAATTGAGTTTCTTCTCCAGGAACGGGTTCAATATCATAGCATCGCCCCTTGTAGCGATCAAGACTGGTAAGACCATCGGTCCAAACAGTGGTCCACGTACCAGTGGAAGATTCGGCAGCTACCGCTGCTCCCGCTTCTTCGGGGGGCACTCCAGGTTGAGGAGTGACTCGGAATGCTGCCAAGATATCAGTATCTTTGGTCTGATATTCCGGAGTATAATAAGTTAATCTGTAATCTTTAACACCCGCTTTGAATCCGACACTTGCTTTAGTCTCTGTTTTTGGTGACAT